CGTCTAAACCAACGCTTTTTATCTTTTCTACCTGAATAGCTATATCTCAATGCTTTAAATACTTGTTGATTTGCAACTCTAAACAACCTAGAATGACTACCCACATATCCTTTAGCAAGCCCTAAAACTTTTTTTCTATGTTTTCTTGCTATATTACCTCTTTTTATACGTACCATTTTTATTACTTATTTATTAAAAAATTTTTTAACTATAGATTTTTCTGTACTTCCTATACAAACACTGATACTTAATCTTCTTTTTCTTGAAGAGGATTTTCCTTCTAATAGATGACCTTTATAAGCTTTTTTTCTAATAAAATTATTATTTCCTGTTTTTTTATAGCGCTTAACTGCAGAACGTCTTGTCTTTATTTTATTCATAAACTAACTCTTCGATTTGTTCCCAAAATAGTATAAAATAATATACAATGAAAGCATATAAAAAACAAGATGATATTATTCTCTAAAAAGTCCTGTTAATAACAAAAAATCTTTTTATATTAATTTAATAAATAAAAGGTATCAATTACTAATGATTCGGAACTTAAACTATTATTAATTTAAAAACGTAAAGACATGAAAGTCAAGAAACAACTCAGAAGAATTCATATAGGTGCATTTGCTTTATTAAATAGTATAGTACAAAATGGTGGCCAAACAATTTTTGGGTATCCGGGAGGAGCTATATTACCAGTTTATGATGAGCTTTATCTATGGGAACAGGAAAACTTAATTAAACATATTCTCGTAAGACATGAACAGGGTGCCGCACATGCTGCTGATGCATATTCACGAGCTACAGGAAAAGTAGGAATCTGCTTTGCAACATCCGGACCAGGAGCGACAAACCTTGTAACAGGAATAGCAACAGCTGATATGGATTCTATTCCTATGTTTGTTATTACAGGACAAGTAGGGCGAGCTTTTATAGGTACGGATGCTTTTCAAGAAGTAGATATCTATAGTATAACGAAACCTATAGTTAAAGCATCATATGTAATACAAGACGTAACTAAGATTACAGAGATAGTTTCAGAAGCTTTTTATTTAGCAAAAAATGGTCGTCCTGGCCCTGTTTTAATCGATATTCCAAAAGATGTAGGCTTAGAGGAAATAGGATCCTATATACCCATTTACCAACAACAGATAACACGTAATAAGCGATATGAATATTTATTTCAAACAAGATTTGAACAAATTAAAGCTGCTTTAGGTCTAATCCGACAATCCTCGCAACCTCTTTTGTATGTTGGAGGTGGAGCTGTTTTAGCAGAAGCAAGACGTGAATTAACAGCTTTAGCCGAAAAATTTGAAATACCTGTTACTACTACTCTAATGGGTAAAGGAGCTTTTCACGAAAATCATGGTTTATATTTAGGTATGTTAGGAATGCATGGGACAGCATATGCCAACTTTGCCGTTAGTGAATGTGATTTATTAATAGCTGTTGGTGCTCGATTTGATGATAGAGTAACAGGAAAACTAGAGGACTTCGCTTCTCAATCTCAAATTCTTCAAATTGATATTGATCCACATGAAGTTGGAAAAAATAAAATACCTCATCTCGCAATTCTAGGTGATATTAAAAAAGTATTACAACAATTATTAAAACACTCTACCTTATTAACATCATACAATTCAACACAAACACGATTTTGGCGCGAACGAATTAGAAAGTGGAAAGAACGTTACCCTTTAATCATTCCAAAAACACCTCATGAATTATCACCACAGTATATCGTTAATAGAATAGCTGAACTATTTCCTAATGCTTATTTTACGACGGATGTGGGTCAACATCAAATGTGGGCTGCTCAATTTTTAAAATGTAATATAAAAAAATGGTTATCTAGTGCAGGCTTAGGAACAATGGGTTATGGGTTACCAGCAGCTATAGGTACACAATTAGCATTTCCCGATTCTACAGTAATTTGTATTAGTGGAGATGCAAGTTTTCAGATGAATTTACAAGAATTGGGTACAATTTCACAGTATAAACTTCCCATAAAAATTTTAATACTTAATAATCGTTGGCAAGGTATGGTTCGACAATGGCAACAATCCTTTTATGATGAAAGATATTCACATTCTTCAATGAAGGAAGGTATGCCTGATTTTGTAATGCTTGCTGAATCTTATGGTATTAAAAGTAGATGCATTCAAACATTAGAAGACTTTATAGCTAGCGAAAATGATATTGTTTCTTCTAATGAAGCTTTCTTAATAGATTTTCAAGTTCATGAGACTGAAAATTGCTATCCTATGGTAGCACCTGGTAAAAGCAATTCGCAAATGATTGGATTAAATGTAGACCCTCCTTTAATACCTGTAAAAAAAGCATTTTCATAAGTCTTAGAAATAGGCCGAGTTGGATTTGAACCAACGTAGGCTATGCCAGCGGGTTTACAGCCCGCCCCCTTTAACCACTCGGGCATCGACCCTATATGACAATTATTATACATAATTAAATTTCATATTCTACTTATCTTTAAAGATAAGTAGAATATAAAGTAATTCCTAAAGCTGCCACAATACTTCCAATAAGTCCACCACTAAAGAAACCTTCAGAAAACTTTTGCCATCCTAATAAACTATCAAGATCACTTGCTCTCTTAACTTTAGGTAGCTCAGTTATTTTTTCTGGGCTAATAAGCTGACCAGCTATTTTTACAATTAATGGATTATCATAAACCTCGTATGTTACTTGTCCATAAATTGATAAGCCTATTGTTAAAATTAATAATAATGTAATAGCAGCAAGTAAGCCGGCAGCCAAAGAAGGTATTGAGAACCCTGCTGAACGTAATGGACCATAAGTATAGAAAGGTCCTAGAAGAAAATAACCATGTGCGAAACCAATTTCAGCACCGCGTAATAATGGAGTTAATCCCGGTCTATAAGCTGGAAGAAGTCTAAGATACGCACGTGTAAAAGCTGACGTCGTAATTGGAGTTGCTAAATGACCTACAAAAGGATCCTGTCTATAAGGCTTAATAAAACTAACCATAATCTTCCTGTGTTTTAGATATCACAAATATTATAACACATAAATTTTGAAAAACAGTGGTTTCAATTAATTGCATAATATAATTTTTAGATTACCATATAATATACTGAATAAGTTATAATTTAAATCGAATAAATTTCTAGAAAAAAAGGGTTTTTACATATGGTATTAATAAGCTATTATTTAGTTCTATTAGTTTTTTCAATAGCAACAGCAGCCGCATTATTTTTAGGATTAAAGGTTATAAAATTGATTTAATTTTTAATCAAACTAAAGCAAGCTTTCTCTATATTATGGTTTTGTAATGATTATGGTTTTGTAATGGATAAAAGTTACAAAACCATATTACAAAAATTCTTCTTCTAAATGATACTAAAATTATCATTCCAAACTTGGTATATACACTGGTTAAGTGTTATCGATTGGTTAATTTTTATTGAATTCTTTTGGAAATACGGTTACCAAATAAAATCAAAAAAACTTCTCTATTTTTCGTCTGTATTGGTTTTGTTTTTTCTTAGTGCACTTTGTATATTAACGTGGCACTATTTTTCAAATTTATATATGTTAAAGTGGTTAATAGGATTTCAATCTATATTAACTATAGTTGGAAATTTTAGTCTAATATTTGCAACTTGGAGAAAAAATGATTGAATTTGATGAAAATGAATGGCAAATAAACTTACCAGGAAATAATCAACCCCAAAATTATATTATTCCAACTATACTCGTAGGAGGAGGACTCGGAGCTTATACATATACGGGATTTTGCTCAATCTTACCTACAAATCTATGGACTAACTTCGTGGATGATACATCTCGTCAATCTCTAATAATAGGATTTGGAGCTCAAAGTTTTAGTTTAATAAGCTATGGTAGCGCAGCGCTTGTTTTAGGTGGCTTTCTTTTCTTTTCAGCGATCAACAATATAGGAGCAGGTTCTATACGATTTGAAAAAATGAATGAACAAATTACTCTTGGATTTAAAGGTTACCCAGGGAAGAACGAAAGATTATTTTTTTCTTATAGTTTTCGTGAGCTTCAATGTATAAAAATACTCTATACGCAAACTCCTGTGCGAACCCAATCATTATTTTTAGTGCTCGAAGGAAGGAGGGAAATACCAATTTGGACAAGTCAAGATCCTTCAAAATTTATAATCTCAGAATCATTTATTACTAATCTTGGCTTAGAAATGGGTTTTAATACAGAGATAGTAGATCGAGCGAAACAAAATTAAGTAATAATAATAGAAATGAAACAACTTACAGCATTTACTCCCTATAATAATACTAATGTAACTGGTAAGTAGCGGGTATAGTTTAGTGGTAAAACTTCAGCCTTCCAAGCTGACTATGTGGGTTCGATTCCCACTACCCGCTAGAATATTTATTAGAATCTGAAATGATTGATAACTCCATCGACTCTCAATCGTTATATGGCGGGTTCTACTGGCGAACGCCCATTTTCAGACATTATTACTAGTGTAAGATATTGGATTATTCATAGTATTACTATTCCGTCTTTATTTGTTTCAGGTTGGCTGTTTGTTAGTACAGGTTTAGCTTACGACGTTTTTGGTACTCCACGACCAAATGAGTACTTTTCACAAGATCGTCAACAAGTTCCACTTGTTAATGATAGATTCAATGCGAAACAAGAATTAGATGACTTAACTAAAGGATTATAACTATGATTAGAGGAACAAACCAACCAGTTGTTTATCCTATTTTTACATTTCGTTGGTTAGCAATTCACGGATTAGCTGTGCCAACTATATTTTTCTTAGGCGCTATTACTTCAATGCAATTTATTCAACGATAGGAGAGACTTGATGTCAAATACACCAGGACCAAATCCAAATTCTAGTCCAGTAGAATTGAATCGTACATCACTATACTGGGGTCTTTTACTTATTTTTGTATTAGCTGTATTATTTTCAAGCTATTTCTTCAATTAGTTAATGTTATTTCACTAAGAAATATTTTATCCTAAGTAAAAGGTAGTATATATTTAATTAAAAATTAACGGAGAAATTTTTATGGCTAGCACGGGACGTGTTCCTCTCTGGCTTGTAGCCTTTGTTGCGGGTCTAGGAGTTATAACAATTGTTGGTATTTTTATTTATGGTTCTTACTCAGGTTTAGGATCATCTCTTTAATTAGTAAATAGTTCTAATGCAGGATTAAAAAATCCTGCATTAAAACTTGAATTTCTATTTTTTAAGCGTATTTAAGTACAGATAATATGTTATATGTTATATTGGAGATAAAGTTGATTATTTATTATAAAAAAATATAAAATTTTGTGTACTAAAGACAAATTTTATTACTAAGGGACAATTTGTTATTTGTCCCTTAATAACCATACATAACCTTACTAGAATTTATAGCTTGTTGGGTCAAATACGTCACGATTTTCCCGTTCAATATATAAGAACAATGATATCGTTGCAAAAAGAGGAAGAACTAATCCTACAATAGGAACAAAAAAGCTAGGTAATAAATCAATTGTCATAATATCTCGGCTCCTTCCATTTAAATATTTATTTGAAATAGGTTAATTATAACGAACTTCTATTATAAATAACTTAAAACTTTAACCTCTATATAGTTTTACTTTATATGATCATACTAGCAATTGACAAAATGGAATAGGTTATAGAAATAGCTGTTTGAAGTCCCAATCTTATGCTTTTGAAAGAATCAATAATACCTGATTCATTAATATTAACAATTTTATCTTGTTTAACATCATATGATGAATGTATGTCATTAATTCTTTTTATTTGATCTATACTTGTTAAATATTTAAGGATAATAGTACTTTTATTAACTTCCTGTGTTAATAAAACTTGAATAGGTTTAATTAAAGATTTAATTACTAAGCTACTTCCTAGAAGAGAATTTCCATAAAAATTACTACGTGCCCAGTTTTCAACTTCTTCAGTTAAGTGAACAAAAGCGAAACCACCTCCAGGTAAAACTCCTTCATAAAGACAAGCTTTTGCGCCTATTAATCCTAATTCTGCTCTTGAATGTCTCTCAGCTATTTCGAGTTCCGTAATTCCACCAATATTTATAATAGCAGTAGTTCCACTTAAATTTTTTCTTCTTGTTTCACGTTTTTCATTTTCATAATCAGAATTACTAGCTAAAATTTGTTGCTTTAATTCTTGACACTTTTTCTTAATGATTTTCTGTTGATCACTATACTTAGCCCAAAAAATGCTTTTAGTTTTACTTACTAAAATTCTGTCAGCTTGTCCTAGATCAGAACGCTGCATAATTTTCCATTCTCTAGAATAATTTATAAGTTTAGCGTTTGTATACAAAGCTAAATCTTCAAAAATGGTATTATCTGACTGGGAAACCGTAGGTACTTTAATGTAGACAATATCAAGTATTCCATTTAACTTATTTAATATTAAACTAGACAAGGCTTGATCATCTATATCAGGACTAATTATTACTAAAGGTCGCTTTTCATAGATTATTCGTTCTAAAAGATTAAAAAGACATCCATCTTCTACTCCTATTTTTTGAGAAGTTATCAGGATATAAGGATTATTAAAAACAACAATCTTTTTTTCTAGATCAGTTATAAAATAAGGTGAAAAAAATCCTCTATTTATTTGGATACCTTGTTCGATAATTAAATCAGTATTTTTTCCTGTTCCTGTTTTTACTTTTAAATCACCAGATTTTCCTATTTTATCAAAAGCTTGTTTAAAGATATGTTGTAAATCGTCATCCTCCACAATATAATGATCGATAACTTTATTCCAAAAATTCTTATTAACAATAGGGATAGTTTTATCTTGTAAAATTATTAAAGCATAATTAATTGTTTTTGTAATACCAATTTTTGTTTCTAAGGCTTGAGAATCTTGAATAATATGTTTAAAACCATTTAAAATTAAAAACGAGGTTATTAAAAAAAACGTTTTGGTCCCATCTCCACTAGTACTATTTATTTTCTGAAAACAGTCTTCAAGCACAAGAAAAATTAAATTTTCAACAGGTTTTGATGTTCGTAAACTACGGATTATTTTGGATCCATTTTTTAAAAGTTCTGGGTTGCTAGTCTTTGTTGAATCTAACAAAATATTTTTTCCTGAGGGCCCATAACTTTCTTCAATTATTACACCAAGTCTTTTTATACCATCTTTTATTTGAGATTGAACACGTTCAGATGGTATTATATATTGTTTTTGGTTAGGTTTCACGTTTTATCTCCTAAAAATGTAAACCATAATACAACTAAGCTGGGGCGGGAGGATTCGAACCTACGAATAACGGAGTCAAAGCCCGCTGCCTTACCACTTGGCTACGCCCCAATAGGATTGTTGCCTACAACTGGACACTTAGAAAATTTTTTTAGTAACAAGCATTGACGAGCTAGGAGGGATTTGAACCCCCGACACTATGGTTCGTAGCCATATGCTCTATCCACTGAGCTACAAGCTCTTAGCTTACGATATATATCTTTTATCTTTGAAAACGATAAAAAACAATAAGATTAAGAAAATGAGCATAAATTTTATTATTGAATTTGAATCTAAAATTAATCAGATAGTGCTACCTGATAAGATAAGAATTACTTCATCAAAAAACAATCACACCTCTACGTTAACATTAATTTTCTATAAGATTGATTTTTTAAGAAATAATACTAAACAAAACTTAATAAAAAGTATTCATTTTTTTCAACAAGACTATAAATTTTCTACTAAGGATATAAAATTTATTTGGATAAAAGGACGACCTTTATTCCTTGAAGCAATCTTTTTAATTACATCGGAAGCTGAATCTGTGAAGTTAAAAAAATTTTTTAATACTCTATCAAGTAAAAAAGATAAAAATATTTTTGATTGAGATTAACTGTAATTATTGGTAGATGTTTTTAAACACCCACCAAAACCAAAATACCTTTCTTTGGCAGAAGATATAGATATATATGTTAGCGTCTTGAATAATATTCAACAACTAGTAATTCATTAATAGGCAATCTTATATCTTTTCTATCAACAACTTTTTTAACACCACCTCGAAGTTGTTTTACTGATCCTGCTAAATGATAAGGAAGAAATTTTTTCCGTTTTAAATCTATATTGTCATTAACTAATGCTCGAATAGATTTAGTATCAGAAATCTGTAGACCATCTCCTGGTTGGCATTGAAAACTTGGAATAGTAACTACTTGATCGTTTACCTTCACATGTCCATGTGAAACTAATTGCCGGGCAGCTAGGATTGTAGGGCTAAAATTGAGTCTAAATACTATAGTGTCTAATCGCATTTCTAATAGTTGAAGAATGATCAGACCAGTAGAACCTTTTATCCTTCTTGCTTCTTTTACATATCTAAAAAGTTGGGTTTCAGTAATAGAGTAATTAAATTTAAGCTTTTGTTTTTCCTCTAATCGCATTCTGAATTCTGATCGACGAACTTTTTTTCGGCTATACCCATGTTGACCAGGTAAAGTATTTTGTCGTTTTTTGTTTTTTATTCTTTTTCTTGTTAAGTGACTTAGTTGAATGCCTAATCTTCTTTGCAATCTTAAGCGAGGTCCTCGGTATCGAGACATAGTTTATTTAGCTCCGGAATTTGTAAGAAACATTTTTTAAAAGTATAATCAAAATATTAATACCGTCAACATGTAGATAAACTTTACAATAATATTAATAGAGATTTTATATAAATGGTGGGCGTAGCCAAGTGGTTAAGGCAATGGGTTGTGGTTCCGTCATGCGCGGGTTCAAATCCCGTCGCTCACCCTCAAAAATACATTTCGTTAGTTCACGTTGATAAATTTACTATAAATTGTCTATAATTGTGATTAAAAGTTTTAAGAACTATCAGAAGCCATTAAAATTATAAACTTTTATTAAATTGAATTACATTTTCATAGTTCTTACTAAATTAAATTATCTATCTATTCTATTAAACTTTCTCTAATGCACACACTTAGTTTTCTAAAGAAACGTTTAAGTAGTTTTTACTTTTTTGTTTTATCGTCTAACTACTATTTACCCTATAAGTATTTAGTAATTAAGGCTTTCACAAGTGGTCACCATAAAATATTATATATACTTCGTTTTATTTTTCCTTTAGATCGCTTAATTGCTAGATTATTCTTAGTTTGTGCAAGTTGTTTACATATAGTTACTTCCTTATTAAGGGGCTCAAGCTTTTTTCTGCCTGCTCGATTTTGGTTGCTGGTTTTGTATCATTTTATGTTTTTTTACGAAGCTTTATTAACTATAAGATTAATTGCTGAATGGTATCCTAGTATAAATCTTCATGAAGGTGGAACAGTTGAACAAATAATCTTTAAATTATCTGAACCTTATTTTAAAATATTTGAAGAAATTTTACCAAAAGGATTATCTGCATTATTCAGTTTTTATCTAATAGAACACATAAGCTCTTTTAGTGAAATTTTTTATAGAACTTTAGTTGTGTATGGTGGGGGTTCAAAAAGAAAGTCATGGGTTGAGAGTATTGACTTAGTTGTATTAGCTATTTCTGGTGAAAGTTTATTATCTATATAACTATATAATAAGACAACTCACAATATTGAATACAAAATTACTTTTCAGATTTCTTAATTCTAAATATACAAGGAGAAAAATGTTAAAAATAAGATTAAAAAGATGCGGTAGAAAAAAATCGCCTAGTTATAGAATAATTTTAATTCCAAGTCAATCAAGACGTGATGGTCGGTCTATAGAGGAATTAGGATATTATAATCCTCTACGAAATCAGCTTATTTACAATGAAGAACGCATTCAATTTCGTTTGTCACAAGGAGCAAAACCTACAGAAACTGTAAGAAATTTCTTAATAAAGTCAGGTATTATTGAGAATATAAAAAAAATTAAGTAAAATAATAATAATATCAGTAAATGATACTGTTATTACTTTTAAAGTATTTCTTATAAAATTGGAACAAAACCAAACACAATCAAAAAGGATAACCTCATGGATGTTATTGCTCTAGGTTGGTCAATGCTGCTGGTTGTTTTTACTTTTTCACTAGCAATGGTAGTCTGGGGTAGGAACGGTTTTTAATTTTTGAATTTGGATTTAAGTGATGGAAGAAATTTTAAGTGTAGGTGGAATTGCTTTTATAGTGACACTTTTAGGTCTTTCTCTTGGTTTTTTACTTCTAAGAGTTCAAGCCAGATAGGCTAATATAATTTCTCCTTCTTTAATAATTCTATTAAAGAAGGAGAAAGTTTTATAATTCATATGACTTTATTATTAAAGATTATATTTTTTTGCCAAGTATTTTTACTTGGGATTTTGATTATAAGTCGAAATCCAGCTCGATTACCTGGATTTGAAAAAACTCGCAATCAAAATTTAGACCGTGTAATCCTAATAGTCCTAATTAGTTTTTTATTAGTACTTTTAACATTTAAATGTCGTTAAATTATGAGGATATTTAAATGTTAGTTAAAATAGATAAATATATAATAAAAAATTAAATGATTAAGTTTGATGAGTATAATTTATGCCCTGTTCCCTATGAACAACGACCTTTTTATGAATATCTAAATCGTAAAGAATCTACCTTTCTAGCTTGGGTTCAACTAAATGAAATTGATTATATAACTAAGTTTTTTCTAACCTTTTTTATTATTTTTACATTAATTTTTCCTCTAATCAATTGGTTTATTTCTTTTTCTTTTTATCCGATTTATACGATTCTTCTAAGTATGATTTTTTCTTTAATAATACAAGGTTTATTATATATTAATCTTTTTATTGCTTGGAAATACATAGGTAATAGACTTTTTGCAGAAAAAATTTTTTATGAAGAATCTGGTTATTCTGATGGAAAAGTATGGAACAAACCACCAACAATTTTAAGACATGAACGCTTATTATACTATTATCAAATACTTCCTTTTCTCACTCGTATTGAAAAGACCTTACAATTAATTGTCGTAGCAGTTATAACTTTTATCTCATTATTTTTTGTATTGATGTATTAAACCTTGTTTTTTGAAAAATACAATATAATAATATTCATACAATGGCGGGGTAGAGCAGATTGGTAGCTCGTTGGGCTCATAATCCGAAGGTCAGTGGTTCAAGTCCACTCCCCGCTATAAAAAGCGGTCTCTGGCTTTTGATTAAACAGTCTAAAATGACTAGTCAATTAAATTTTCACAATAACAAAGGGATTAAGATGTCATGAGTCTAAAGTTAAAACAAAATGACTTTCCAAAATTTGAAGGTTCGACTGGTGGTTGGCTTAGCGCTGCTAAAAACGAAGAAAAATATGTAATAATATGGACTAGTAAAGATGCTTCGTTATTTGAGCTTCCTACAGGTGGTACAGCAAGAATGAATTCCGGTAATAACGTTGCCTATTTTGCCCGTAAAGAACAATGTCTAGCTTTAGGTAGTCAATTACGAAGTTTTAAAATAACGAATTATAAAATTTTCCGTATTTATCCTCCTTTAGATATTACTTTGTTACATCCTTTTGATGGTGTATTCCCAGAAAAAGTTAATGAGGGTCGGTCTCCCGTAGGTAAAAAAGATTCATCAATAGGTGGGAATCCTAATCCTGCATCTTTGAAATTTAAACCTAACTTAGCTTAATGGTCTTAAACAAATAGAAAATTTAGAAGCACCCCCTTTATTCATATCTTTTAAAAGAAATTTTTAAAGGATATGATTTAGGAGAGATGGCAGAGTGGTCGATTGCGTCTGACTTGAAATCAGAAGAACTAGGAATGGTTCCGTGGGTTCGAATCCCACTCTCTCTTCTACTAAAACTTCTAAAGGTTAAAAGTTAAAATTGTTTTTAATAGTGTACAAGAAGTTTTTTCAGTAAAATATTAAATACAATATTTCAAAAGGATGGTTCGGTTGTTTATACAACTTTTTAATTCTAGAATCAAAAGAGGTCTATATGTTAGTCTTAAAAATTGCCGTTTATACTGTTGTTAGTTTCTTTGTTTATCTATTTTGGTTTGGTTTCATCTCAAATGATCCTTCACGTAATCCAACTCAAAAAATTGGTAGCTAAAAAGGCCTTACAATATTAAGGGGCTATATACAATAAGCCCCTTAATATATAATAGTCGGATTATTAAAAGGGTAGTTAGCTCAGCGGTAGAGCTTCTGCCTTACAAGCAGAAGGCCACAGGTTCAAATCCTGTACTACCCATTGGGCTCATCGTTTAAGGGATTAGGACAGAAACCTTCTAAGTTTCTAATGTAGGTTCGAATCCTACTGGGCCTAGATGGTTTTTAGTCTTAAAATTTGGGTTATCTTTTGTCTTTATAAAAAATGTTTTTGATAGAAAGCTCTTAAAAACCGGATCGTTAAAAATTATTAATTTCAAAAGAAATTATTACATATCTCCAGATAAACAAGAATTTTGAGCAATTAATTTAGAAAGGGTTAAGGAGAAGACATGAGGTTAGCTGTATACGGAAAAGGTGGTATAGGTAAATCAACTACTAGTTGTAATATATCAGTTGCGCTTGCTCAGCGTGGAAAAAAAGTGTTACAAATAGGTTGTGATCCTAAGCATGATAGTACCTTCACTTTAACAGGTTTTCTTATTCCAACGATTATTGATACCCTTCAAGCTAAAGATTATCACTATGAAGATGTATGGCCAGAAGATGTCATTTATCGTGGTTTTAATGGGGTAGATTGCGTAGAAGCAGGAGGACCACCCGCAGGTGCTGGTTGTGGTGGTTATGTTGTAGGAGAGACTGTTAAATTATTAAAAGAGCTAAATGCTTTTGACGAATACGATATTATCCTGTTTGATGTGCTAGGTGACGTTGTTTGTGGTGGATTTGCTGCTCCACTAAATTATGCTGATTATTGTTTAATTGTTACCGATAATGGTTTTGATGCACTTTTTGCAGCGAATCGAATCGCAGCTTCTGTCAGAGAAAAAGCTAGAACTCATAATTTAAGACTCGCGGGTCTAATTGGAAATAGAACTGCTACAAGAGACTTAATTGATAAATATATTCAAACAGTTCCAATACCTGTTTTAGAAGTTCTACCTTTAATTGAAGATATTAGAGTTTCGAGAATAAAAGGAAAGACCCTGTTTGAAATGTCCATTAACGATCCTTCATTGGACTATATATGTGATTATTACCTAAATATTGCTGATCAACTTATTGCAAAACCTGAAGGTGTTATTCCAAAACAATCTGCAGATCGTGAATTATTTACACTTCTATCAGACTTTTATTTAAAACCTTCTAAAGTTATTGAAAATTGTAATGACTTAGATCTAGACATTTTTAGTAATTAATTAGTTATAAAGTATCAATTTCTCTTTATTCTTATGAATTCTAACCAACAGATTTTAAGCTCGAATTCACTGAAGTTTGAGTGTGAAACAGGAAATTACCATACATTTTGTCCTATAAGTTGCGTAGCCTGGTTATATCAAAAAATTGAAGACAGTTTTTTTTTGGTTATAGGAACTAAAACATGTGGGTATTTTCTTCAAAATGCTTTAGGGGTAATGATTTTTGCAGAGCCTAGATACGCAATGGCAGAATTAGAAGAGGCAGATATCTCTGCCCATTTAAATGATTATATGGAACTTAAAAGATTATGTTCTATTATAAAAAAAGATCGCAATCCTAGTGTCATCTTTTGGATTGGTACTTGTACGACAGAAATTATAAAGATGGATCTTGAAGGTATTGCACCTAAATTAGAAGCGGAATTAGGTGTACCTATTATTGTTGCAAGAGCAAATGGATTAGATTATGCGTTTACTCAAGGTGAGGATACAGTTCTTGCTGCTTTAGCCCAATCATTTGGTAGAAAATCTTCTAATCAAGAACAATTAAAACATAATCCATCTAATTCCTCTAATTTAATTCTTTTTGGTTCAGTCCCAAATGCCGTAGTTTATGAATTAACAAATGAATTAAATTCTTTTGGTGTTCAGGTTACAGGATGGTTACCAGCAAAACGTTATACAGAATTTCCTCTTTTAAATGAAAAAGATTTTGTTTGTGGTGTAAATCCTTATTTAAGTCGTACTGCAACCACTTTAATGAGAAGACGAAAATGCCAATTAATTGGTGCACCATTTCCAATAGGGCCTGATGGAACCCGAGCTTGGATCGAAAAAATTTGTTCGATTTTCAATCGACCCACAGATGGGCTTATAGAGAGAGAAAATAAAATATGGAAAAACCTTGAAGTATATACCGTTTTACTAAAAGGAAAATCGGTATTTTTTATGGGTGATAATTTATTAGAAATTTCTTTAGCGCGATTTCTTATCCGATGTGGTATGGTCGTTTTTGAAATCGGTATACCCTATATGGATAAGCGTTATCAGGGAGCAGAACTTTTATTACTTGAAAAAACTTGTGAAAAAATGGGTATTTTCCTTCCTATGATTGTTGAAAAACCTGATAATTACAATCAAGTAGACCGTATAAAAGATTTAGCACCGGATCTAGTTATTACAGGGATGGCACATGCTAATCCGTTAGAAGCACGTGGTATAAATACAAAATGGTCCGTAGAATTTACTTTTTCTCAAATTCATGGATTTTCAAATGCAAAAAATATTTTAGAACTTATATCAAAACCATTACAACGACAAAAAAATAATGATAACTTAATATATACCTTAGCAAAATAATTTGCTGTTCTTAAACCGAGAGACTCAACGAAAAGAAATATCTTTTAAAAACTTAGAAGTTTTCTCTCAGAAGTTTTCTCTCATGTATTAAAATTTTTGAAAAATAGCTAAATAAACTTTTTTCTCCATTCATATTCTAATATGAATGGAGAAAAAAGTTGGAATTTTATAAAATAGCGAAAGATCATTTTTTTAATTTTCAAAACTTTTGATTATTAAAAATAGATTATTAAACCCTCTTATTAGGAATAAAAATCATATCCATTTTTAATCGTACAAAAAAAAACTTTTTAACCCATAAGATTTCTGAAATTTGTGTATAATCTTGTATAAGAAAACAGCTTTGTAGAAATCCCTGTTACCCAATTACATCATATACGAAATATTCATCCTTTGCAAAATAGACTATAGCATAAAACAAATGCCTGACCTTTTATCCTAGGAAGTTTATTTCCCTACTTTTCTAGTACTCATTATGACAGCAACTTTAGAAAGAAGAGAAAGTACTAGCCTATGGGAGCGTTTCTGCTCTTGGATTACTAGCACAGAAAACCGTTTATATATCGGTTGGTTCGGTGTATTAATGATCCCTACTTTATTAACAGCTACTAGCTGTTTCATTATCGCGTTTATAGCAGCTCCTCCAGTAGATATCGACGGTATCCGTGAACCAGTTGCTGGATCACTTTTATACGGAAACAACATCATCAGTGGTGCTGTTGTACCAAGTTCTAACGCTATCGGTATCCACTTCTATCCAGTTTGGGAAGCTGCTTCTTTAGACGAGTGGCTTTACAACGGTGGACCTTACCAATTAGTTATTATGCATTTCCTAATAGGTGTTTCTACTTACATGGGACGTGAATGGGAACTTAGCTACCGTTTAGGTATGCGTCCTTGGATCTTCGTTGCTTTCTCAGCACCAGTTGCTGCAGCTTCAGCAGTATTCTTAGTTTATCCTATCGGACAAGGAAGTTTCTCAGATGGTATGCCTTTAGGTATCTCTGGTACATTCAACTTCATGCTTGTATTCCAAGCTGAACATAATATTCTAATGCACCCATTCCACATGGCTGGTGTTGCTGGTGTATTCGGTGGTTCATTATTCAGTGCTATGCATGGTTCTCTTGTAACATCAAGTTTAATCCGCGAAACTGAAGATGGTGTATCTGCTAACTACGGTTATAAATTCGGTCAAGAAGAAGAAACTTACAACATTGTAGCTGCACACGGTTACTTTGGACGTTTAATCTTCCAATACGCAAGTTTCAACAACTCACGTGCTTTACACTTCTTCTTAGCAATCTGGCCAGTTGTAGGTATCTGGTTAACTGCTCTTGGTATTAGCACAATGGCCTTCAACTTAAACGGATTCAACTTCAACCAATCTGTTGTTGACAGCCAAGGTCGTGTTATCAACACTTGGGCTGACATTTTAAACCGTGCTAACCTAGGTATCGAAGTAATGCACGAACGTAATGCGCATAACTTCCCTCTAGACTTAGCTGTATCAAATGTTCTTCCTGTTGCATTAAATGCACCAGCTGTTAACGCATAGATCATTTGGTGAGCATATGAGATTTAATATCTCATATGTTCATTTATATTTTATATTTCTAATTTTTTAACGTACTATAATTTAAAAAATCTTAAAATTATTATATAAAATAAAGTTTTTAAGTAATCTTTCGACCACAAAATGATTCGTAATTTTTATTTTTTAACATAAACTCCAATGTTCAAGTGTGCATAAAAGTGAAGACCCCCCACCTAAATTTCATGTACAAATAAGTTAAAAGAATCAATTATCCCTTGGGTATCATGGGGTATACTTGGTACTTTATATAAAAATTGTGGTTTGTTTATTGGACTTCTTAAGCTTTTGTGCGTATACGTATACTGGACCACATCAAAAGCCTAAGTCTAAAAGTCATTGAATTAACAAGTTGAATGCCCATCAAGGGGATAGGTTATAGGAAAAATTAAAAAATTACTAAGAAGAAAATTAGTCCATTTTTTGGACTAATTCTCTTGTTTATAAGTCTATAATACGTAACGTTCCCCAGCAGGATATTTGTTTACAACATAACTGTGGATTGTATAACGAAGATTTCTAGAATCTGTTTCTTGTCTTTCTAAGTAGAAACCTGGTTCTTCGTAAGGGCGTTGTACGATGAATGATAACGCACAGCTCTCAGTACCACGAGCATTGTTAAAAGCGTTAATTTTGATATAAGTCGTTGGATGAGCAGCACGACATTGATCTAATTCATAAACAACAACGGCAGGATCTTTAATCCCGAATAAAGGTAATCCCCAAAGTTCCCAATAGCTGTTACGTGGATGTGGATCTTCAGTCCATTCGATGTTAACAGCCCAGCCATTGCTAAGAATATATCTAATTTGAGCTAAAATCTGTTCGTTTGTTAAATCTGGTAGATATGAAAAGGCACCTTGTGTTAATCTCACTCTTCAAAAACTCCTTTAGTGTTTGGCACTTATATACTTTTTGTTAGAACTCTTTTTTTAATACAGGTTACTGTCTTGTTGTTGTTTCTACAAAGTCAGCAGTATCTGTTGATGTGTAGTTGAAAGAAATGTCTTTCCAAAGATCTAAAGCAGCGCGTAATGGTGCACATTGTTCTGCTGCTGTACGTAAAATTTTAGGTCCTTCTTTTAAATAATCACGACCTTCATTTTTAGCAAGTAACATAGCTTCTAGGGCTACACGATTAGCTGTTGCTCCAGATGCAATACCATCTGGGTGCCCAATTGTACCACCACCGAATTGTAAAACTACGTCTTCACCAAGATAATTTAATAATTGGTGCATTTGTCCACAGTGGATACCACCTGAAGCAACTGGCATAGTTTTTCTTAGAGAAGCCCAATCTTGTTCGAAGAAAAGACCTTGTGGTAAGTTAACTGGCGTGTTTGTATTTAATAAAGTATTATAGAACCCTTTTACCATAAGAGGGTCACCTTCTAATTTACCTACAACAGTTCCGGCATGGATATGATCTACTCCCGCCATACGCATCCACTTACAAATTACACGGAAGTTAATACCGTGGTTTTTTTGACGAGCGTAAGCTGAGTTACCTGCACGGTGTAAGTGAAGAATCATGTCATTTTTACGAGACCAAATAGCCATTGATTGGATTGCTGAATAACCGATTACTAAGTCGATCATAATAATTACAGAACCAATTACTTTAGCAAATTCTGCACGTTCATACATGCCTTCCATTGTACCCGCAGTAACGTTAAGGTAAGATCCTTTAACTTCACCTGAAGCTGCAGCTGATCTATTTACACCTTCCATAACATAAGAGAATCGTTCACGCCAACGCATGAAAGGTTGAGAGTTGATGTTCTCGTCATCTTTTAGAAAGTCTAAACCACCTTTTAAACCTTCGAATACTACACGACCATAGTTTTTACCTGATAAACCAAGTTTTGGTTTTACAGTTGCACCAAGTAAAGGTCTTCCGAACTTATCTAAACGTTCACGTTCAACGATTACACCTGTAGCAGGACCTTGGAAAGTTTTTAGGTAAGCATAAGGAATACGCATATCTTCTAAACGTAAAGCCTTAACTGCTTTGAAACCAAATACGTTACCAATAATTGAAGCTGTTAAGTTTGCAATTGAACCTTCTTCAAAAAGATCACACTCGTAAGCAATATATCCAAAGTATTGATCTGCAGCTCCAGGAACTGTATCTACTTTGTAAGCTTTTGCTCTATATACATCACAAGCTGTTAATAAGTCAGTCCATACTACAGTCCATGTAGCAGTTGAAGATTCACCAGCAACCGCAGCAGCAGCTTCAACCGGATCTACTCCTGGCTGAGGAGTAATACGGAATAAAGCAAGTACATCAGTGTCTTTGATTGTGTATGCTGGATCCCAATAACCCATTTCAGCATAAGGGATTACACCTGATTCGTAACGTTCGTTTTTTATTCGTGTTCTTTCTTCTACAGATTGAAACATGTAGGACTCCTTTTTATATACCAGTAAATTATCTGTTTCTCGGAAATATTAAATGATGCTTTCGGCAATTTAAACCTAACTTGAAAAGCAAAAACTTTATGTTTTGATTTTATATATAAGATTATTACTAGCGTAACTATAGAAACGTTAAGTATAATTTTTATATATACTTATATTATATGAATTTATAATGAAATATACAATAATTTTGTCTATTTAAATATTTAATTTTTAAAACATATTATTGAAAATACTACATTTCTCAATAATATTTTCTGAATCAGAAATGTTAATTGATAGGTTAAATTTAGGTTTTTTTATTTAATTACACAAGTAAATGACAAATAACAATAAACAATATTATGGCAACTGGGTTTTTATTAATGGACAAGTTTATATCATTAATTATAAAGTAACTATTTATGATCTTTTTCAATTTTTTCAAAAAATTAAACCAGGATCAATAACAGAACATAATCAAAAAATTCTTTCATATAATGCATCAAAAACAATTTTTTTAAAACATTTAGATCGTATTGAATTTGTTACAATAGTAGGAGGGGGTTAGATTTTATTAAGATTATTATTGATTTGTATATTACTCCCTCCTGAAACGAGGGAGTGTTTCAAATTAAAAATTCATTTCAGCTGCTTGAACTTTTTCAAATTGTTTTTTCTTTAAAACTAGAAGGGTTTGAGTCAACATTGTTATAAAAGAAAACAATACAAATCCATAAATACGTGCAGGATTTTGTAATACGACTTCTTTATCTGATTGACCAAATCCTCCAACATTAGGATCTAAAGTAAGAGGTTGATCTACACGGATAATATCATTTTTCTTCACAATAAGATCAAGACCTACTGGAATTAATTGTTCCGTTAAATTGCCATTGGAATCTTGTATTGTTATTTTAGTACCATTTTTTTCATTAATATCTAGAGCTGTTATTTTCCCATTAGTAATAGATACAAAGGAATTATTATTTGTTTTTTGTCCATTAGGATATACCTGTCCACGACCGCGATTTCCACCCACAAAAATAGGATATTTTAAGAAATGAATTCGTTTATCAGTTTCGGGATTTGGTGCAAGAATTGGAAAATGTATTTCTTGATTTTTTTCCCCGCCCACTGGACCAACAACTAAAATATTATCTTGGTTAGGACTATACGGTGTTATATAAACACCACTAGTTTTTGATTTTAATTCAGCAGATAGCTTATCTTTAGGAGCAATTTTAAATCCTTCTGGTAAAACAACAACGGCACCGACATTTAGTCCACCTTTTTTACCATTTCCTAAAATTTGTTTATCAGTTAAATCATAAGGTATTTTTACAATAGTTTCGAAAACTTGATCAGGCAATATTGATTGAGGAGTTTCTACTTCTACTGGTTTTGAAGCTAAATGGCAATTAGCACAAACAATTCTTCCATTTGCTTCTCTTGGATTTGAGTAAGCTTGTTGAGCATATATGGGAAAAGCATTTGCTGGATTAAAAGATATAAAAAACTGTGAAGTACCTGTACCTATTATCAGAAGGAAATCAAAAATTTTTCTGATTTTTTTGCCCCATTGGTTTTGCATATGAAATTAAAAATCCTTAAAATAAAGAAAAAATTAACAAAGTTTGGTTTCTCTAAGGGAAATAGTATTAACATATAATACCTACTTTTTCCAAAGCAAATAAGAAACTAGTTCCAGTCAAATATAAAATTATGATCGCAATTGAAAAAACCAATTGAGTGATAGGATCAGTTGATGGAGTTATCACAGCGGCCAGGACTGTGGCTAATAATAGCACATAGCGAAGCCAATTAAAACAATTTTTTGATGTACAAAAACCTATGAAACCTAAAAGGATTTGTACCACTGGAATCTGAAAACTATAGATGGATCCTAAAAATAATGCCCAAAGAAAATCAACATAGTCTTGGAAAGACCATAAAGGCTCAAGAATATCTTTTGTATAAGAAAAGAAAAATGTGAGGGCTGCTGGAGCAACAACTTTATAAGCATAAAGACCTCCAGCGAAAAATAATAAAAAAGATAACAAAAAAAGACTACCAAATGCCAATTTTTCTCTACTTAATAAGGCTGGAAAAAGATAACATATTATATAAGTAATTAATATAGGACTTTCAATTATAATTGCTGTAGATAATGAAAGTTTAAAACTTAGGAAAAAATACTCATCGGGTGAGGGTTGAAAAAATTTTATACCTTCAATAGCACTTTGTAATAGTTGTGCTAAAGTTTTTGTCTGTGATAGAGAAAGTCCTATTAAAATAATTAAGAAAATGAATAAATGAAAAATACGCTCACGCAGTTCTTGATTATGCTCACTAAGCCCCATATAGATTTTTGAGCCTTTTTGATTTTCTAATACACAAGACTTAAATTTGAAAAGCATATTTTATTTAATAAGTTAAAAGTAGTATTCATTTTTACATAGTTAAATGAATACTACTTTTGATTTTTATAAAGATTTTTCTAAATTAAAATTACTATCAATTGCGATTTGATTTATCAAAAGTTAACGCCTGATATCTAGCAAGAGCCTTTTTAAAATTTATAGTATTTAAAAGTTTTTCTTTTTGCGTAGTAGATTTTGCTAAAGCCTCTATTCCCTGATCTAAATCCTTTTTTGCTTGTTCAACATTAAATTGAATATCTGGAAGCTCTTCAATTTGTCGAACAATTATTCTTAAATTATTATCTCTGATTTCTGCAATTCCATCTAAGATAACAATAGGTATCCAATTGTTTTCAGCTTTAACTCTTAGAACGCCTATATCTACGGCTGTTAACAAATGAGTATGATTGGGTAAAATTCCCAATTCACCTGTAGTAGTTGGTAAAACAACTTCTTTGACTTGCCAATCGGCAATAATCCTATTAGTAGCAATGATATTTGTGGTGATTAACATACTTCACACCTCCTATTATTATTTTAATGTCTTCGCTTTCTCAAAAACTTCAGAAATATCACCTACAAGATAGAAAGCTTGCTCTGGTATAGTATCTAATTCACCAGCTACTATTGATCGGAAGCCTTTTATTGTATCTAGTAAACTTACATATTTTCCTGCAAGTCCTGTAAATACTTCAGCAACAAAGAAAGGCTGCGATAAGAATCTTTCAACTTTTCTTGCTCGAGCTACGGTTAACTTATCAGCTTCTGATAATTCATCAATCCCAAGAATAGCAATTATGTCTTGTAATTCTTTATAACGTTGAAGAGTTTCTTTTACCGATTGAGCAATATTATAATGCTCTTCACCAACAATTAAAGGTTCAAGCATTGTTGATTTTGAAGCTAAAGGATCAACAGCTGGGTAAATTCCTTTAGCTGCCAAGTTTCTTGAAAGTACAGTTGTGGCATCAAGATGAGCAAATACAGTTGCGGGAGCAGGGTCTGTTAAATCATCCGCGGGTACATAGACAGCTTGAATAGATGTAATCGAACCTTTTAATGTAGAAGTAATACGTTCTTGTAACATACCCATCTCTGTAGCCAGTGTTGGTTGGTATCCTACAGCTGAAGGAACACGACCTAGTAAAGCTGATACTTCTGAGCCAGCTTGTACGAATCTGAAAATGTTATCGATAAAGAATAAAACGTCTTGGTTTTGAACATCACGGAAATATTCTGCCATTGTTAAAGCACTTAAGGCAACACGCATACGTGCCCCGGGTGGTTCATTCATTTGACCATAAACAAGGGCAACTTTTGATTTTGCTAGATCTGATGCAACAATAACCCCAGACTCCATCATTTCTCTATATAAATCATTCCCTTCACGAGTACGTTCACCTACACCAGCAAATACTGACACACCACCATACGCTTTTGCAACATTATTAATAAGCTCCATAATTAATACAGTTTTTCCTACACCTGCACCACCGAATAGACCAATTTTTCCGCCCTTTCTATATGGAGCTAATAAATCAACAACTTTAATACCTGTTGCAAAAATTAAGGGTTTTGTTTCTAATTCGTAGAATGCAGGAGCTGATCGATGAATTGGCCATTTAAGATCTGGCGTCTTTATTTCTTCTAAATTATCGATTGGTTCACCTAATACGTTAAAAATTCGACCTAAAACTTGATTTCCTACGGGAACTGAAATAGGTTTACCTGTGTCTACTGCTATATAATTACGTGCTAATCCTTCAGTAGGATTCATGGCAATCGTACGCACAGTACTTCCACCAATCATTTGTTGTACTTCGGCTACTACCTGAACACCTTTAGCTAACTTCGAAGAAGCTGAATCCATAATTTCAATAGCTGAATAAATTTCAGGTATTGATCTTCCTTTATAGCGAATATCAATTACTGGCCCTATTACTTGAGACACTTTCCCACCTACGGGTTCAAGGGATTCAACGTCTAACGATTTACTGCACATACTTATTAAAGAATTGTTATAAAGATGAGAAAATAAATAGGGTTTCCCTTATATTAATAGTTTATTTTAGCTCTCGACCAGTTGTAAGAAGCCAGTTTTCGGCCTCAATATAGTTGTTTGGAGCTAATCTGATTGCTTCTTTCCAATAATCGGCAGCTTTATTAAAAAGTTTTTTTGCTATTTCAGATTGTCGTTTTTCAGACGATTTAACACCTTGATAATGATAAATAACAGCTATATTATTATATGCTTGTGACAATTTTGGATTTAGTTCCAAAGATTGATGATAATATTGGAGTGCTGTTAAATATTCACCATTATTTGAATATATAAGTGCGATATTATAAAGAATATAACTTCTATCAATAGGATCTTCTTCTAACTGAAGGGCCTCGTAATAACTTTCTAGAGCTTGTGCATATTGTCCTGCTGACTGTGCTACTAAACCTTCTTTATAGTAAGTAAATGCTTCCTTTTCTTGTTGGCTAGCAGGTAAAACTTTTATTAATATATCTGCAAGTATAGTAAATGTTTTGTCAAGAAAATTGTCATTCTTTTGTGAACGATTCATAAATTTTTAAAAATTCTTAATATTGGATTTATATAGCTTTATGAGGAACAAAAGGAAATAAACCTAAAAGTCTAGCATGTTTGATTGCCTTTTTTAATCTATTTTGTTGAATTTTTGTTAATCTACTTACTCGACGTCCTAAAATTTTTCCGTAACTCGTAGTAAAAGATCTTAATAACAGTAGATCTTTGTAATCTATTTCACGATTTAAACCTAGTGGAGAAAGCTTTGATTTCATTTTTCCCATACAGTTTATTTAGTCTCCTTATGTAATGTATGAAAGTTACAATACGGACAAAATTTCTTTTGTTCTAATCTAACTGGTGTATTACGTCTATTTTTTGTTGTAGTATAGCGTGAAACACCTTCTATTCTTTTATTGCTATTTATACGACAATTTGTACATTCAAGATGGATAATAATTCGGCTACCTTTTTGTTTTGCCATTTTATATGTATATATTTAATTTTTTATAGAATGCTATATAGTTAATTATAAGAAATTTTTAATGTTAAGCTAGTCAAAAGAGGCTGTTATTATTTCAAAAGATTTAATAAAATTTATTTAGCTGAAAATTTCTAAACCAAGTATAATCTACAATAAACATTATTATATAATATGGCAAATATTAAATCTGCAAAGAAAAAGGTTCGTATTGGACAAAGAAATTTAAAATTGAATAGATTTTACAAATCGACTGTTAAAACTTTATTAAAAAGGTATCGTCTTGCTATTAAAATTTTCGAAGCTAATAAAGATGCGAAAACATATGAAGTATTAAAATCTTTAGTTTCTAAAATCTATAGTAGAATAGACAAGGCTACAAACAAAAACGTTTTTCATCGAAGAAAAGCTGCTCGACAAAAGTCTCGTATTAGTAAATTATTAAAAAAAATTAGCTAAATTATTCTCGTGGTACTAGAAAATACAGTAGGGCTAGGATTTTTCCTAGCCTTATCAGGTTTTTTGAATCAAATAATTAAGGAGATAAAAAGAATTCATGGAAAAAGTATTTCTTGCAAACATTCCCGATTTAATAGAAATTCAGAAAAGTAGTTTCTGCTGGTTTTTAGAAGAAGGTCTAAGTGAAGAGCTAAAACAGCTCTCAACATTAGGTGATTTTATGGAAACTGTAGAAGTAAGATTTTTTCATAATGAATTTTATTTTCATACCCCTCTTAGGATCCCTTATGAATCTCGTAGGGATAAGTTATCCTATTCTATTCGGTTATATATACCTATAGAAGTGGAAGATAAACGAACACAAAGTATTGAACTTCATACTTTATGTTTATGTGAATTACCACTCATGACAGATCGAGGGACTTTTGTTATTAACGGATGTGAGAGAGTCATCTTAGGACAAATTGTTCGTAGTCCAGGTATCTATTACAAGGTAGATTCAGTTAATAATAATATTTCAACTATTGGAGCAACCTTGATTTCAAATCGTGGTTCATGGTTGTATTTTGAATATGATAGAGAAAAACTTATATGGATTAAGACAGATCGTATAGAAAAAATTCCAATATCGGTACTTTTAGAAGATATAGGCAATCAATCAGAAACAATATTTTCTCATTTGGAAAATTCACATTATTTTGACTATATATTATTTTATTCAAAAAAAATTTATACCAAAGGATCTGATCTTCCTTATGAAGAGTACAACTCTAGGTGGGAATTATTAAAAAACGAAATTTTTGATAGTCGTTATTATAGTTTAGGAACAGTTGGTAGATATAAAATTAACAAAAAATTAGGTGTTTCTTTACCTGAAAAAGTTCAAACTTTAACTTTACATGATATTGTCGAAATAGTAGATTATTTAATAGGCTTAAGAGTATTAATAGGCAGTATAGATGATATTGATAGCTTAGAAAATCGAAGAATTAGATCTGTTGGTGAGTTATTACAAGTTCAATTTTCACACGCTTTTTTAAGGTTTGGTGCTTTTCTTGAAGAAAAGCGGGACATGATGAATACCATTGATTTAAGCGTACTTATTAATCCATTTCCTATTCAATCAGCAGTCGATGAATTTTTTGCAACAAATCCTTTATCACAATATTTAGACCAAATAAATCCTTTAGCAGAATTAATTCATAAAAGAAGGGTTACAGTTTTAGGCCCTGGAGGAATTCCTTTTGAAAAAGCTAGCCTCGCCATTCGTGATATTCATCCAAGTTATTATGGACGCCTTTGCCCTATAGATACTCCTGAAGGAGAAAAAGCAGGTCTAGTAGCTTCTTTAGCAACTTTTGTTCAAGCTGATCTACAAGGATTTCTAAAAACTCCTTTTTTTTGTATAACACAGGGAAAAATAAAAGGATTAAGTTACCTAAATGTGGGTCAAGAAGATGGAAAAACAATAGCAATGGGTGATAGTTTAGTTAATAAAAAAGGTTTCCTTTTAACAAAAAGAATAGGGGTTAAAGAAAATGATGAACTAAGATTAACTCCACCTTCACAGGTAGATTATCTTTCTGTTTCTCCTTTTCAATTATTTTCACCTGCTGTTGGTTTGATACCTTTTTTTGAGCACGATGATGCGAATAGAACTTTAATGGGTGCTCATATGCAGCGCCAGGCTGTTCCATTATTACGACCTCAAAAACCTATTGTCGGAACAGGTATCGAATCACATCTTGCAATGGAATCTGGTTCGTTAGTATTAAGTTACAATAGTGGTACCGTTAAATTTGTTTCTTCAAATTCAATTTGGATCCGAGATACTTTTGACAAAATAATAATCTATCGATTAGAAAAGTTTCAATCTTCAAATCAATCCACTATTCTTAGTCAACGACCTATTGTTTGGGTTGGGGAAAAAGTTAATAGTGGTAGTATTATTGCTGATGGACCAAGTACTGATGAGGGTGAATTAGCCCTAGGTAAAAATGTTACCGTAGCTTATATGCCATGGTCAGGATTTAATTACGAAGATGCTATTGTTGTAAGTGAGCGTCTAGTTTCTGAAAATATATTTACCTCAATCCATATTGAAAAACTCGAAATAGAAATAGAAGATAATGATCGAGGACCTGACTACGTTACTCGAGATCTACCAGAAAGTAGTGCTGAAAAATATCGTTTAAGAAATTTAGATGAAAACGGATTAGTTTATATTGGTGCATATGTTCAACCAGGTGATGCTATTATTGGAAAGCTTTCTCCAAAGCGAAGAGAAAATACTTATGGAAGATTACTTGAAGAACTTTTTGGAGATGCTACTTCAGTCGCTGATACCTCTCTACGAGTCCCTTTAGGAATGGTTGGGAGGATTTTAGACCTAAGAGTTATTGATCGAGAAACAGCTTTAGATATTCCACCAAAAGTTCTATCTATAATTCAAGTTTTTATTGCTAACATAAGACGAATACAAATAGGTGACAAAATGGCCGGTAGGCATGGCAACAAAGGTGTAATATCAAATGTGGCACCAATAGCTGACTTACCATTCTTACCTGATGGAACCTTAGTTGATATAATTTTAAATCCTTTAGGAGTTCCTTCTCGTATGAATGTAGGGCAATTATTTGAATGTCTTTTGGGTTGGGCAGGTGAGAAGTTAGAAAAACGGTTTAAAGTTTTTCCTTTTGATGAAATTTATGGAGTTGAGGCTTCAAGAACACTTGTTTATGAAAAACTCCAAGAGATAAAGAAACAATTTCCAAGACAACAATTTTTATTAAATAAATTTTCACCAGGCAAAGTGATACTGAGAGATGGACGGACTGGTTTACCTTTTGATAATCCAATAACAGTAGGAAAACCTTATATGCTTAAATTAATTCATCTTGTTGATGATAAGATTCATGCTAGATCAATAGGCCCTTATTCGGTTATTACTCAACAGCCTCTTGGAGGACGATCAAGAGAAGGGGGTCAGCGGTTTGGAGAAATGGAGGTTTGGGCTCTTGAAGCTTATGGTACCGCTCATACTTTACAAGAGCTTTTAACTTTGAAATCAGATGATATACCTGGTAGATTAAAAGCGTATAAGGCTATTGTTGGTCATAACCAAATGCCATCCCCAGGAATTCCAGAATCTTTTCGTGTATTGTTACGCGAATTAAGGTCCTTAGCTGTAGATATTCATGCTTTAAGATTTATACCTTTTTCATCCGGTAAACTTGAACCAAATCTTAAACCTGTAAAATTTTAAAAATTAATCTCTATGCCCTCTGAAAAAAAGATCTTAGAAACCAATGTTATTAAGAAAAAATATCTTAAAAGAAAAAGATTAAACCAATTAAGACCTCTTTCGACTAAGTCGAGTCGAAATAGATTTGAAATGGTTGGTGTAAAATTAGCATCTCCTCAAAAAATCCGTGAATGGAGCGAAAGGAAGTTACCTAATGGTGAAATTGTAGGAGAAATACGAAAACCAGATACCATGAATTACAGAACAGGACGTCCAGAACCAGATGGTCTTTTATGTGAAAAAATTTTTGGTCCTCTTAAAAGCTGGGAATGTGCCTGTGGACAATATAAGTTTCGCCCTAAAACAAAACCATTCTATTGTCAAAATTGTGGAGTTGAAGTTACAGAAAGCCATGTCCGTAGACATCGTATGGGACATGTTACCTTAAATTATCCAATTACCCATACGTGGTATTTAAAAGGTTCTCCTAGTTATCTGAGTATTGTTTTAGATCAACCTTTAAAAGATCTAGAAACCATTGTTTACTTAGTCGAAGAAGAAAAGACATTAGAAGAACTAGAAAATGAAGCAAGAGAATCAGTTAAACGCTTGCTTGGCCCAAGTTTTCAATTGGATGATGGGCCAGATTATGAAAAAGACGAGAATAAACTTGGGATGTGGTTAACTGATTGGATAGAAAAAACAACAAGTATTCAAATACAATTTAATTTTGACGAAGACAAATTAAAATCATTTACCAACAAGTCTAAGCAAATATACTACTCAAAAACTAACAAGCGCAATCTAAGACCAAAACGAACTATTACTTATCAAGAGTGGGTGGATGATGAAGTCAACGCTTTACTACTTGCAGATCATGGTTCAAAACGTATATTAAATATGCTAGAATCTCTTGATTTGCATGAAGAAATAAAAATTTTAAGACAAGACTTAATACAATCTTCTTTAAGTAAAAGAGAGAGATTATTAAAACGGCTTAGATTGCTTGAAACTTTTGTTGCGACCAAAACAGATCCTTCTTGGATGGTACTAACAGTATTACCTGTTTTACCACCTGCCTTAAGACCAGTTTTCGAATTACCCAATGGTACATATATGAGTTCAGAGTTTAATGAACACTATCGTCGCATCGTAATGCGTAATAATCGTCTTATTAGATTTTGCGAGCAAATTGTTCCGGATTTTGTTGTTATAAACGAAAAAATTTTGATACAAGATGCTGTAGATGATCTAATTGATAATGGTAGTCGATTTGGTAGAGAATCTTATGGGCCTAGAAATAAACCTTTAAGATGTTTAAATGATTTACTAGTAGGAAAGGAAGGAAGATTTAGACAAAATTTATTAGGTAAAAGAGTTGATTATTCAGGTCGTTCCGTTATCGTCGTTGGTCCAACATTAATGTTAGATCAATGTGCATTACCTTATGAAATGGCTCTAAATCTGTTTGGTCCATATTTGATTTATAAGATTCGAGAAATAATTCCAAGAGCTCGGGAATTAGATACCAGTGATCTTACATCAGCTTTGCAACGTAATTATCCTATTGTATGGACCTTACTGACTATTTTGGTTTCAGTCTCATTAGTACTCCTTAATAGAGCGCCTACATTACACCGTCTTGGTATTCAAGCTTTTCGCCCAATTCTTACTACAGGTAGAGCAATACAGCTTCATCCTTTAGTTTGCCCTGGGTTCAATGCAGATTTTGATGGTGATCAAATGGGTGTTCATTTACCCCTAACTAGAAAAACACAGCTTGAAGCTTATAGAATGTTATCTTCAAATAATCTGCTTTCACCTGCAACGGGTAGACCTATTTTAACCCCAAGTCAAGACATTGTATTAGGTTGGTTTTATTTAACTACTCGAACTTTACCAAATACTAAAGGGGCGAATCGTTATTTTACAAGTTTTGGAGAAATCTCAGAAGCTTTGGAGCATGAAAAGATATCTCTTCATTCTTCAATATGGTTAAAATATTCCGGTAAATTGACAGGTCTTCAAAAAAAAGTTCAGGAACAAATAAGAGTTAAAAAAGTTTCTGATAATTCATTAGAAATTTTCGATGATTTGCAGCTAAAAAAGGATGAACACGGTAGAATTATATGTGGGTACATAAGAACAACCCCTGGTCGAATTCTTATTAATGAATTAATAGCTGCAGCTATTTATGCACGACCCATTGGTGTAAACTAGTCGTTTTTTTTTAGTTTTACTAAGTAAAAGAGAAAAAGTATATACAAAAATACTTAGTAGTTTTCAAATAAAAAAATTTAAAGTCTAAAATGCAAAAATCTTATTCTAATAATATTTCCTATTTTAACTCTAGGAGTTTTGTGTTTCTTAATCAAGTAATTACAAAAAAGGATCTTGAAGACTTATTATCTTGGATGTTCCGAAATTATGGCATTCGAAAGACATGTATGCTTGCTGAATTACTAAAGGAAACAGGGTTTAGTTATGCTACTCAAGGTGGTTTATCCATTAACCTTGAAGATTTAAAAGTACCTAAATCGAAAACTTCACTTGTAAGTTCTACAAATAATGAGTTGGAAAAAGGAGAAACTAAATATAAACGAGGTGACTTAACTAGTTCTGAATGGTTTCAAAAACAAGTGATGGCTTGGAATTTAACAAGTGAAGTATTAAAAAACGAAATTGTTGAGTTTTTTGAGCGTACTGATCCTTTAAATCCTCTTTATATGATGACTTTTTCTGGAGCTAGAGGAAATTTATCTCAAGTACGCCAATTAATTGGAATGAGAGGATTAATGTCGGATCAAAAAGGTGAAATGATTGGATCGGCTATTCAGAAAAACTTTCGTGAAGGATTAACGGTAATAGATTTCTTAATATCATCTTATGGAGCTAGAAAGGGATTAGTAGATACAGCTATCCGGACAGCTGATTCTGGATATATGACCAGACGTTTAATAGATATAGCTCAGGATGTAGTTATTAGACAATTTGATTGTCAATCAAAATATGGTGTTTTAATTCTTAAATCGAACCCTTTTTTAAAATCTAATACAAAATCTTCCTTTGAGGAAAAGCTGTTAGGTCGGATATTAGCAAAACCAATAATTAACAATAAAACCAAAAAACTATTAGCGCATCGTGGTCAAGAAATTGATTTGAATTTGCTTAAACTTATTAAGAAAAGTTCTGTAGAAATAATTAGCGTTCGTTCACCTTTAACTTGTCAGTCTTATCGATCAGTTTGTCAAACTTGTTTTGGTTGGGATTTAACACAACATCGATTAATAGAAATAGGTGAGGCTATAGGGATTATAGCAGCTCAATCAATAGGTGAACCTGGTACCCAATTAACCATGCGAACTTTTCATACAGGTGGGGTCTTTAGTAGAGAACTTAGTCAACAAATTCGTAGTCAATTTTCTGGCCAAGTAGGGTTTTCGAAAAATTTAAAAACGAATTTTATTAGAACTAGTCAGGGCGATTATGACCAAGTAATAATAAACACATCTTTTTTTGATATACGAACATATAAGAATGAAATTTTAAGAATAAGGGTTGAACGTGATGACTTGCTAATGATCAAGGACTGTGAATTTATAAAAAAAGGTCAACCTATTGTCCAGTCTGCATCCCAATTAGAGGAATCTGATACAGAAGTTCAAAAAACTTTAACCACAAAATTTCCTGGTGAAATTTATTATCAACCAAAACAAAATTATAACTTCTTCGAATATAACATGATAGTATGGGTACTCGCAGGTACCTTAATTATTGTACCTTTTGAAGCTAAAAAGTTAATCAGGTCATTGAATCAGTTTAAAAACGTTTTTGCAAAAACAAAACTTGTTGTTAAATCAAATCCTTTTACGGAAATTATTCGTGTTCTAGACCCTAGTGTTATAGGATTAATTTCACAATTTTTAGAATTCAAAAAAATAAAAATTTTAACTAAAAAACAAAAACCTAGGAAAAAATTTCCTTTCTATTTTTTAAAGCTTCAAACTTCGGAAACTTTATTATTGAGGAAAGATATTTCTCTTCAAAACCCTAATACAACAGGGTACATTGGACGATATTTGACAAAATCTTATAAGATAAAAACAGGTGGTACTTTATATAGTTTTAATAAACTATCAATGAGTTCTTCTCGAACTAAACCTACAACCTGGCTAGAATTAAATAAAGCATTCTCTTTTCTCTGGATCCCCGAGGAGATTTATTACTATTATCCTAGTAACTTTTTATCTCAATTAAAAGATGGAAGTTTTTTGCAAAAAGGTGATTGGATCTTTTCAAATAAATTTTCGCCTACAAATGGTATTATTAGAGCAAAAAGACAAAGTAAAAAAGTTACTGATCTATTAATTAAAGCAGGTACAATATTTAGTTTTAATATAGAAAATATTTCTATTTTCAGTTTTTATAAAAAATTGAACAATCAGTTCTTTTTCCCTGGTGAAATTTTATTTGGAAAAGTTTTAATAGATAGAATAGTCTACGGCGAGGTAATAGTATCATCAAATTCTATTAAGCTTATTCTCAGACCAATAACTATTTATAATACTACTATAACAAAAAAATATCAACCTGTTGGTCATAAGTCCTCAGAACATAATAATGAACTTTTAGTGATATCAAAACAATTTTTAGTTTTTAAACTAGGTGATTCTCTAAAAGCAACTAAACAAAGAACAAAGAATTTAATAGAAACTGGACTTTTTGTAAATTTTTCTACTCAATTTAACAAGAATCAGTATAGTATTGTACCACATTTTAAAAAAGAAAAAGTACAAACTTGGTCTTTAGAGTTTGGTCGTACAGAAAAACTAAATCAACACAATATAAGTCCCAGACGATTAAAATTTCATCAGAGTCATAAAATGTCAACGGTAACTTCAGGACAAATTTTAGAACCCTACAGTATTATAGGAACTTCTGATTTTACTGGAGAATTAAAAGGCGTTACTCTGGACTTTAGATCAAAATATTCTAGAAGATATCAATGTCAAGAATTACTAATTGTTTCTAACCAACATGTAAGATATTTATATACAGATGAAACAAAACCATTTTTAGCTAATAAAGAATTTTTATTCGCTGGAGACTTATTAGCTAATAATTTAATCCTAACTATTGGAGGAAAAATTTTAAGTACAAAAGGAGCAAAGATAGAATTTAAAATAGGTCAACCTTATTTATTTACAGAAGGTGCCAAAGTGTATAAAAACCACGAAGATTTTGCTCCTGAAAATACTGTTCTTGGTTTTGTAACTTATCGTATTTTCAAAACTCAAGATATTATTCAGGGTTTGCCGAAAGTAGAAGAAATTCTTGAAGCTAGAAGTTCTTCTGATAGGGCTTCAATTTCTGATAAAGCTGGTTTAATAACAAAGATAATAACGCATCCAAGAAGCCATAGCAACCAAATAGAAATTTTATCTAATATAAAGCAACTTCGTGCTATTCGTGAAGTACCTTATGTTCTTGAAGAAATTGACAAAGAAAATCTTGAGGTTGAACCATATCAATATATAAATATTACAGATCGTTTTCATAAAGGTCTCATTGATCCGCAACAACTTTTAGATATTTATTTTGATTATTTTAGACAACGTGATTCACACCATAAAGCAACTTTAAGAAGTCTCTATCGATTAGCTTCAATGTTTATAAAATCTATCCAAGGTGTTTATGAAAGTCAAGGAATTCGAATTGTGGATCGTCATCTTGAAGTGATAGTCCGTCAAATGATTGTAAAAGCAAAAATCGAGTACTCTGGAAATACTCCTTTAGTATCTGGTGAATATCTAGATGTGCAACTATTGGTAAGCCTAAATGAGATGCTCAAGAAAAAGTACAAACGATTAGTTTTTTATAAACCTGCCATTTTAGGATTAACAAAAGCAGCCTTAACAACAGAAAGCTTTATCTCAGCAGCAAGTTTTCAAGAGACTATTCGTATTTTAACACAAGCAGCTATCGAAGGAAAAGTCGATTGGATTAGAGGATTAAAAGAAAAAGTTATTATAGGGGGCTTGATTCCTTGTGGAACAGGAGTTTTAACTTTCCTAGATGAATGGATCGCTAAACATATATTTCTCTATGGTCGAAGTTTAGTATCTTCGAAAACTCGTCGAAAGTTATTAAGAAAAAAAGTTGAAAAAAATTCTTCTAAATCACACCCTAGAAAAGCTAAAGAAATAAATTCTTTGTCTGATGAAGATACCAAATATAAACTAAAATCAAAATCACGAAACAAAATTGTAAGAAGTAAAAGATTTATATAGTTTATAATAATTAAAATATAAATTAGTACTATAAATTCTACAAGTTTCATCTCTAAACAAGATTCTCTACTACAAAAATTTGATTACACTGTGGATATAACCAATGATCTATGCCTTCGTGTACTTCTTAACAATAAAGTAGTAGTATGTTTATGTTACTCTACTCTATTAATTACAACATAATTGGCCGTTTCCCTACCCAAACATTGTATACGAAAGGAAGGATGCCTTTTGAAAGTAAACCAAAGGTTCTGCAACTCTTTTTAATGAAAGTATTTGTGATAAAGGCTTTATATAATAAGTAAGTTTTAATTATTTATATGGTTCTTAGCGTGTATTTTGACTAAATATTTTTATTAAAAGACTCCACCGATTGGATAATTTATGTATAATTTATTTATTATCTAGGTTACTATTTTCTATTTTTAACCTCAAACTAGTTTCTAAGTAATAATCTAAAACTATATATAAAATATGGCAGAAGTAATACGCCAAACGATTAATCAAAAATTAGCTCGATTCTTTAAAGTTGGCCTTCATTATGGTCATAAGAAAAAAGAATGGAATCCAAAAATGGTTCCTTTTCTGTTTTACTCTTTTCCGGAAGTTGATAGAGAACATCACTTTATCAATCTTTATGAAACTCAAAAATATTTAAACAAAGCTTGTAGATATTTACGTGCTGCGGCCCTTAAGAAGAAAATAATTCTTTTTGTTGGTACAAAAAGAAGACTAACAAAAATTATTCAACAGGAAGCAATGCGTTGTGGTGCTTTTTATATAAACTATAGATGGTTAGGTGGTATGTTAACTAATTGGAAAACCATTCAAAAAAGAATTAGAAGATTAAAAGTATTAGAAACTCTTCAAGTTTATGGTATCTTAAATTATTATCCGAAGAAAGAATCCGCAAAGTTAAAGCGTGAATTAGAAAAATTAAATAATTATTTGATAGGGATTAAAAATATGCCTTATCTTCCCGATGTTGTTGTTTTAATTGATCAAGAACACGAACTAACAGCAATTAAAGAGTGTAAAACTCTGCAAATTCCCATTATATCGATAATCGATAGTAATTCCAATCCTGATATTGTAGATTTAGGAATACCTGGAAACGATGATTCGGTAAAAGCTATAAAATATATTTTACAAAGACTTGCTAGAGCAATTACAGGATCACACCAACCTTCTAATTTATCTTCACAATTAGTGTTGAACTAGTTTTATACTCTGTGACTCATGAAATCAGAAACTTAGCTTAGAGTTATGTTTATTAATTTTTTGATTACATACATCGGAATAACTTATAATAGTGATGAGATAGAAAGTCGTTTATTTCGATTTAAATAGTAGTTATGATATCAACCTTATCGACTGTGCTTGTTGCCGATCTTGATGTAGGTAAGCACTTTTATTGGGAAGTTTTTGGGTATAGTCTTCATGGGCAAGTCTTTATTGTAAGTTGGATTGTGATAGCATTAATTTTAATACCATCCTTTTTAGCTACTAGTAATCCCAATGAAGTTCCACGTAATACGTGGCAAAATATCATGGAGATTGTTGTAGAATATGTTCAATCTATAGCTAAAAACCAAATGGGTTCCAATTTTGCTGAATGGGTACCCTTCATTGGAACACTATTTCTTTTTATTTTATTATCAAATTGGTTAGGAGCACTTGTTCCCTGGAAACTAATTCATTTACCTGAAGGTGAATTAGCAGCACCAACTAATGATATAAATACAACTATTTCATTGGCTTTAGCAACTTCTATTACATATTTCTATGGAGGCTTAAAGAAAAGAGGGTTCTCTTATTTTAAAAAATATTTCGAACCAACTCCTATTCTATTACCTATTAATGTTTTGGAGGATTTTACTAAACCCTTGTCTTTAAGCTTTAGATTATTTGGTAATATATTAGCAGATGAATTAACAGTAACGGTTTTAACTTTATTAGTTCCAATTTTAATTCCACTTCCTATTATGGTATTAGGATTATTTGCAAGTTCTATCCAAGCATTAATTTTCGCAACCTTAGCTGCAGCATATATTGGTGAATCAGTCGAAGGACATCATTAAAATCTCAATTAAAAAAAAGAAAGCTGTCAATTTTTTTCGAAAAGTCAAAAGGAAATACTATGACAGATTCAATTGTATCAGCAGCATCAGTTATCGCTGCAGGACTAGCTGTTGGTTTAGCAGCAATTGGACCAGGGATTGGTCAAGGAACTGCAGCCGGACAAGCTGTTGAAGGGATAGCACGTCAACCAGAAGTTGAAGATAGAATTAGAGGAACATTACTTCTAAGTTTAGCGTTCATGGAAGCCTTAACTATTTATGGGCTAGTTGTTGCACTTTCATTAATCTTTGCAAATCCTTTTAGCTCTTAGTTTAAGCCCAACGCGGGCCTAATCAAGATGATCACTATTTAGATCATCTTAGGAATGGCCCCGATTTTCTTTAAATTTATTAGAGTTTCGGGATATGTACACATTAATACCTTCTATATACGTTGGTCTAGAAAAAACTGGTGGATTGTTTGACATTGATGCAACATTACCAGTTTTACTGATACAATTTTTTTTACTAGTTCAAATTTTATCTTTAGTTTTATTTAATCCTATTCAAAAAGTTTTGAAAGAAAGAGAAGAAGAAATTGAAAATAATTTAAAAACTGCACGGATTAAGCTTGAAGAAGTAGATAAATTAGAACAAAAAATACGTAGAATTTTACAATCTGTTCGTGATCGTCATACTATTCGAGCAAAAGAAATAGAATCAAAACGACAAATTGCTCTTAGTAAATCAAAAAAATATTTGGATACTAAACTAAGACAAACTCGCGAGAATATGGTTAGCACTTATCGTACTAAAGCTACACAAGCTGGTGACTTAATACCAGGGGTGGTTCAAGAAATTAATAGATACCTACGATTTAGAATACCTCGTAATGTTTGTAGAAAATGCTCTCAGAAGTTTTAGTTACTATAAAAAAAATATTTAAAATAAGGGATATTTTCGAAAAGAAAGGACTTCTTATATGAGTGAAACTGGGTTTGGAATCAACACAGATATATTAGAAACAAATTTAATTAATATTATCCTTCTTATCGGATTATTAATTTTTGCTTTTACAGATACAGTTAAAACAAGTTTAAAAACACGTCAAGAACAAATTACAGATAATCTTGACAATGCGGCTAATAGATTAATTCTGGCAAACTTTCGTTATAAGGATGCAGTAGGAGCATTGAAAAATATACGTACTAAAGCTATAAATTTACAACGAGAAAAGATACAAGAACTTAAACTAACGAAAGAATCTAATTTTTCGCAATTTCAACCTTATATTTTGGATGAAGCAAAAGCATTAAAAGCATTAGTTCTAGGTCAATATAGATCCTTTGATAGACAATTAATTAATAGGTTATTTCGTTCATATCAAAAACATGTGGGTAAAGCTTCTAGTAAGCAGCCACTTTCAAAAACCACAAGGCAAGGCCGTTGGTAATACAATATACAACAATCATTCAATCGTATGGGATGTGTTGATAAGATCCAGTTAAGCCAAAAACTGATTCAAAACTTTGTCAGAGCATTTTTAGTAGTTCCAAATGCATATGATATGTATCATATAGGAGTTTGGTTTCGAACATTGTCATATTCTACCGCTCAAACATTTCCAAAAACGTTATCACTACCTAAGCAGGCTAGATCTGGACTACCAGATACTTTAATACGACAATCTTGTAACAATAATATTCGATATAAATTATCTGCAAGGCGTAAAGATGGAGAGGATTTTGTAACAACAATATTATTGTTACCTACATGGAAATCTTCTTTTACTACAGAATTTGGACTCGTTTTTGAAAATTGGTTTTATGATAATTTTAAAAATAGAGTAATTTCCTCTTTACCTTCTTTATTACCCGGAGTCTTTGATCAAATCTGTAGGATGCATCGAATTAGAATTATCGATGAAATGTGCACAGTCGATGATTGGACATCTAGATTTAATAGTAGAAAGTTAATGGATAAGTTGTCAGATGTATTAGATTTTACAGATGATAATCCAGAAAAATTAAATCCTTCTGACCACGCTTTCTTGATAAAAAGACAGTCAGTAAGCAAAAGTATTATTCGTGGTTACGTTTGTCGGCTTGATTCAGTAATTTTTAATTTTACGACAAATCGATTAGTACATTCACAGTTAATTGAACATTTTTATGATTAATAATATCTAATATATACTTAATACTTATTTTTATATTAGATATTTTATGGGTTTCTAGGAATTTAGGATATTTAATACTGTTGAAAAATTAAAATAATCAAATGAGTAATGTTTTCTATGATCAACTTGATGAATTAGCAACACGCTTTTCAGTTCAAGATACTTTTGTTAAAGAAACAGGGATAGTTATTCAAGTAGGTGATGGGATTGCTCAAGTTTATGGTCTGAACTTTGTAGTTGTAGGAGAAATATTAAACTTTAAAGTTCCTAATTCTGAGAGTGAAATTATTGGGATTGCATTAAACTTAGAAGAATTATATACGGGTGTGGTTATTGTAAATAATTCTACAAGTATTAAAGAAGGTACTGTTGTAGAAAGAACAGGTAGAGTAGCTAGCGTTCCTATAGGTCCAGATATGTTAGGACGAGTACTTGATCCTCTTATAAGTCCTTTAGATGGTAAAGGCCCTATCACAATTGAAACATCAAGAGTCCTTGAGCCCACAGTACCAGGTATTGTTGAAAGACAATCTGTTTGTGAACCTTTACAAACAGGTATTGTAGCTATTGATTCAATTATTCCTATTGGACGTGGACAACGAGAGCTTATTATTGGTGATAGACAAACTGGAAAAACATCAATTGCTTTAGATACTATTATTAACCAATCAACTGAAGATGTTATTTGTGTTTATGTTGCTATAGGGCAAAAAGCTTCTTCGGTGGCCTCAGCAATACGAGTATTAAGTGAAAGAGGTGCATTAAAATATACAGTTATTGTTGCTGCAAATGCTGATTCACCAGCACCAATGCAGTATATAGCTCCTTATGTAGGTGCAAGTATAGCTGAATACTATATGTACGCGGGTCGTCATACGTTAGTTATTTATGACGATTTAACTAAACAAGCACAAGCTTATCGTCAAATGTCTCTATTATTACGTAGACCTCCAGGACGTGAAGCTTACCCAGGTGACGTTTTCTATTTGCACTCTCGACTTTTAGAAAGAGCTGCAAAACTAGACGATGTTTTTGGTGGCGGAAGTATGACAGCATTACCAATTATAGAAACACAAGCAGGTGATGTATCGGCTTACATTCCTACAAATGTTATATCTATTACTGACGGACAAATTTTCCTTTCAGAGGATTTATTTAACTCAGGTATTCGACCTGCTATTAACGTAGGAATTTCAGTATCACGTGTAGGATCGGCCGCCCAAATTAAAGCAATGAAACAAGTTGCCGGGACATTAAAACTTGAGTTAGCTCAATTTGATGAACTACAAGCCTTTTCTCAATTTGCATCTGATTTAGATCCAGCAACTCAACGTCAACTAGCTAGAGGTCAAAGATTACGTGAAATATTAAAACAACCACAATATAGTCCCCTTCCTGTAGAAGATCAAATAGCATTAATCTATAGTGGAACAAAAGGATACCTTGATGATTTATCTATCTCTAAGATTAAACCATTTTTAGCAAGTCTTCGTGAAAAACTTCGTTCTAAGCCTGAATATTCTAAAGGCATGATTCAAGAGAAAAAGTTAACTCCAGAATTAGAAAATTTGTTAAAAGAGGTTATTACACAAACACAAGCAGAGTTTCTAGAGTCTTAAATTAAAAATTACAATCTAATATATTTTGTAGTTTTACCCCCAAGGGAATTCGAATCCCTGTTACCTCCGTGAAAGGGAGATGTCCTAGGCCACTAGACGATGGGGGCTTTGATAGCAGACAATAATTATTTTGCTGTTATCCACTAGAAATGTCAAGAGTTAATAATACTAAATGTAAATAGTAGACAAACGTCAGGTGGATTTATCTAGCTCCATTTAAAATGTTCCATTCATTTATGAATTTACAAGTTCTTAGCCAGTTAATTGCGTTAACACTAATAATACTATCTGGACCAATTATAATAGGTGTATTAGCTTTTAATAAAGCTAGTTATCTTTAATTTTTTTCCATATTCAGAGCTACTATTATAATTAGTAGCTCTGAATATAGATATAATTATAATTTAAAGCGAGTAACGCGATTTGAACGCGCGACATCAACCTTGGCAAGGTTGCGCTCTACCCCTGAGCTATACTCGCAACATATAAAAAGTTTTTTAATATTAACAGAATTTTTTAAAAACCATTAAAAACCAAAAATAGTTTTTAATGGCCAAAGCTTTACAAAATTAACCTGTAACCCTTTTAAATTGTTGTAAAGCAACTCTACCAATGTTATAAATTACCCATACTGCTGCACCAAGAACTGGTATAAATACAACAAGAATTCGTCCGTCCATGTAGTCTATTCCTTTATAAATATAATATCATTTTAAACATCCTACCTAAAAGGAGTTACTAAGCCTTATGGCTTATACCTGACACCACTTAGAAAGATCAAACTTCTTTTTATGTTCATTCTTATTCTTAGGTGAGTTGCCTGGGGCTCGAACCCAGAACTTTTCGGTTAAAAGCCGAGTACTCTACCATTGAGTTAGCAACCCAAACCCTCCATTATAGAGGGTTGTGATTAATATTATATATCACTAAAATGAATTACTGTCAAGTAATAGGAAGTCAATCCTAGAAAACTATTTTGTTCCGAAGAGGTGTCATAATCTTTAGAATCGATCAAATAAGAACGGGCGTAAATATAACGAAGATTCGTCCGTCTTTATATACTGGTCAGTTGTATCCTGCTCAATTGAGTTTTTTTCTTGGCTTTCTGTATCAGATTTTATAAGCCATTCTAGTTCATGTAATACTTCTTCTAAACTTTGGTAATTTTCCATCGAAGGTATAAACCTCTGAACAAAATCTTTTTGATTTTTTAAAAACCATTTGTCATCATCAGGAAGACCTGAATAAAATCTCTGATAATGATCTATTGCCGCTCTTAATCTTGTTTCCTGCTCGTTAATACGAGCAGCCCCATAATAATCATTCATTCTTAACATTTCATCCTTTTCTTCTTGTATTGTAGCAAGTCTTTCATAAAAAGGTCCTATACCAGGTGGATGCTGAACAGCTTTCATTGCAACAAGTGCACAGGCTTCATCTATTACATCAATAGCTTTATCAGGTAAAAATCTATCAGCAATATAACGTTCGGATAGTTCAACAGCTTCAACTAATGCTTCATTCGAGATCACAACTCCATGGAAAGATTCAAATGATTTTCGAACTCGTGATAAAATACGTACTGTTGAAGCGGAACTTGGTGGCTCAACTAAAATAGGTTGAAATCTTCTTTCTAAAGCAGGATCACGTTCAATATACTTTTTATATTCATCTGTTGTAGTAGCACCAATACATCTAAATTTACCACGTGATAAAACAGGTTTTAACATATTTGCTGCATCCATTGTTCCTTCAGCTGATCCGGCACCAATTAATGTATGAATCTCATCAATGAATAATATTGTGTCTGGAACATCTTGGGCATGTTCTATTAATAATTGAAGACGTTCTTCAAATTCACCCCGATATCTTGTTCCAGCTACTAATGCACCAAGATCAACCGTTACTACACAAGCATCTAAAAGTTGTCTAGGTACCTCTTGATTTGCTATTTTTTGGGCTAAGCCCTCAACTAATGCAGTCTTCCCAACACCTGGTTCACCGATAATTACAGGATTATTTTTAGTCCGACGACATAAAACTCTTAGCATACGATCAAGTTCTTTTTCTCGTCCTATTAAAGGATCCAGAAGACCTAGTTCCGCCGACATTGTAAGATCACGTGTAAATCGATTTAATTCGTAAAGTTCATCTTCATCAAGCTCAAAGTAGACTTTATAATTCATTTTTTCCTCTTAATAAAAAGTTATTAAAATATATCAAATACTAAAATTAAAATCTAAAAGAATTCATTAATTATTTTTAATTTATAGCGATTAATTTTTTCTATTAAAGCAAATTCTATGCCCTTACTAGAAAGCCAGTCATAACCCTTTCGATCTACTATTAAACCTAGATCATATTTTCCATGGCAGACAATATAACCATCCTTCATTACTTGAATTTTATCTGGTCTAATATATTCTAAAAGTCGGCGGTAATGAGTAATTAAAATCAAACTTTTAGATTGTTGTAAAAATTCTTTGTTAAATAAGCTATCTAATTGGTAGATTAATATTGTTTTTGATAAAATTTTTAATGCATCAACGTCTAATCCTGAATCAATTTCGTCTAGAATCGCAAGCTCACAATCCGTAATTGCCATTTGAAGAATTTCATTCTTTTTCTTCTCACCACCAGAAAAACCTTGATTTAATGGTCTTGGTAAAAATTTTGGATTCATATCCAAAATTTTTACGTAGTTTAAAATTCGATTTGCAAATCTAAAACTCGCGTTTAATAAATCTTGTTTTTTTTTATATCTTGAATGATAAGCTAAGCGTAAAAAATCTTGATTGGTTACACCGCCAACTTCTATAGGATATTGAAACCCTAAAAACAACCCTAATCTTGCTCTAGTTTCAGGTAAACACTTTATTAATTTATAATGCCTAAAATTTATTGTACCATGAACAACATTATACCCTGGATGACCCGCTAAAACTTTCGCTAATGTACTTTTACCAGACCCATTAGAGCCCATGATAATTTGAATATTTCCTTTCTGTACATTTAAACTTACCCCATTTAATATCAATGATAAATTTCGTTTATTTTCTTGACTAATTGTTGCTACTTTTAAATTTTTTATTTCGATCATTTTTCGTGTCATGTTTTAACCCTTTTTGAACTAAGATTTAAGATTCAAGAAACTCTAATATTTAAACGTTTAAAAGGGTTAAGTAATACTTTTTTCAACACGTAGGTCAAGCAATTTTTCTGCTTCTACTGCAAATTCCATAGGTAATTTTCGAAAAACTTCTTGACAGAACCCATTAACGATAAGTTTAATAGCATCTTCTTCTGGAATACCTCTTTGATGAAAATAAAATATTTGCTCTTCTCCTATACGAGATATTGAGGCTTCATGCTCAACACGTGCTGCTGAGTTTCGAACATTTATATAAGGAAACGTATTTGCTTCTGAATGATGAGCAAGCAAAAGTGAGTCACATTGAGAATAACTTCTTGCTTGATAGGCTTTTCGACCAAACTGGATTAATCCACGATATGTATTTTTTGAATGACCACCTGATATTCCTTTGGATAAAATACGACTCTTTGTATTTTTTCCTAAATGAATCATTTTCGTCCCTGTATCTGCTTGTTGATAATTAGTTGTTAAAGCCACAGAATAAAATTCACCTTGAGAACTATCACCCAGTAAAAGACAACTAGGATATTTCCATGTTATAGCTGATCCTGTCTCTACTTGAGTCCAAGAAATTTTAGATTCATTTCCTAGACATAATCCTCTTTTAGTAACAAAATTATAAACACCTCCTTTACCTTTTTTATCTCCTGCATACCAATTTTGAACAGTAGAATAACGAATATGTGCAGCTTGATGGGCCACTAATTCTACTACGGCTGCATGTAATTGATTACTATCATATTTTGGAGCTGTACAACCTTCAAGATAGCTTATCATACTTCCTGATTCAGCAATAATAAGGGTCCTTTCAAATTGTCCTGATTCCTGATTATTAATACGAAAATATGTGGATAATTCTATAGGAGATTGAAGATTTTTTGGTATATACGCAAAAGATCCGTCCGTAAAGACTGCCGAGTTTAAAGCAACAAAATAATTATCTGTAAGAGGAACAACACTTCCTAAATATTTTTTAATAAGATCAGGGTAGTTTTCAATAGCTTCAGAAATTGAACAAAAAATTATTCCTAGTTTTAATAATTCTCGTTTAAAAGTTGTAAAAATTGAAACACTATCAAAAACAGCATCAACTGCAACATTTGTAAGTCGTTTTTGTTCATTTAAAGGTATCCCAAGTCGTTCAAAAGTGTCTCTTAATTCGGGATCCACTTCATCAATTGTATTGAGTTTTTGTTGCTCTTTTGGTGATGAATAATATTTAATTGATTGATAATCAATTGGAGGATAACTTAATTCGGCCCAATTAGGATCTATTAGGGATTGCCATTTCTTAAATGCTCTAAGTCGAAAATCAAGTATAAAAGGATGTTCTTTTTTTTTCTTTGAAATAAGTCGTATGGTTTTATCATCTAAACCAGATTTTATTTCATCCGTATCAATACTTGTCGAAAATCCATACTTATAATTATTCTCACGTAATGGTTTTACACATCGTTCTAGAAATCTTGAGCCATTTCTAATTAACGAAATTTTTTTATGGTCTAAAAAAGTTTTCATATTTTATTTGGTATATAATTTATATTATCATTAACATTTTATATTATTTAAAATTTTCGTAGTATAAAAAGTCGAAACTTAATTATCGATTAAGCAGAAAGGGATTCGAACCCTCATCCGAAAAGGGTCACATTTTGAGTGTGATGCGTCTACCAATTTCGCCATCTGCTCCATTTTGTATAGATTATTTTATTAAAGTTTTTATTTGTTACTAAATTTGATATAATCTGATATAGAAGAAATTTATAGAGTAAATTTTTTATATGGTTGAATTAAAAACGATTCAAAGCTTTCTAATGGATACAACTTTATATTTTTTAGTTGGATCAACTTTAAGTAGCTGGATTAATCTTTTCTTTTTAGAATCTAGTATTTGGTCTTTTATAGCAAAATTAAGTACATTTTTATCAAGTTTCTCATTGATTTTGCTTTTACTAGTACGTTGGGAAACAGGCAAATATTTTCCTTTAAGTAACTTATATGAATCTATTTTATTTTTATGTGTAATTTTACTAATTGCTCAACAATTAGCAGAATTAAAACTTTCAACAAGATTAATAAAATGTTTGAATTTACCTCTTGTTCTTTGTTTATACTGGTTTGGTAATTCTGGTTTACCTCCAGAAATGAAAACTATAACAAGTTTAGCGCCATCATTGCAATCAAATTGGTTAATGATGCATGTAAGTGTTATGATGCTAAGCTATGCCACTTTAATCTTAGGTTCACTTTTATCATTGTTATTTCTTATACTTCAGTTCTATTCTTCAAAACAAAAAGAAAGTGGAACATTTTTATCTTCACTAAGTGTTGTCCAAAAAAATGAAGTACTAACAAATAAAACAATACAACTGTCCTTATTAGAAATAATAGATATTTGGAGCTATAGATTAATTGGATTAGGTTTTCCTTTTTTAACATTAGGAATTATTTCTGGTGCAGTTTGGGCAAATGAAGCTTGGGGAGCTTACTGGAGTTGGGATCCAAAAGAAAGTTGGGCATTAATAACTTGGTTAATTTTTGCTATTTATTTACATACGCGATTGATTAAAGGATGGAGTGGAAAAAAAACAGCTGCAATAGGAAGTCTTGGGTTTCTAATTATTTGGATTTGCTATTTAGGAGTAAATTTCTTAGGTAAAGGATTACATAGTTATGGTTGGATTAGTTAAAACCTAGATTTAGATTTGGATTTAAAAAAATTAAATCCAAATCTAAACAAAGTTATTTTTTTCGTCTAGTAAAAGATCTTAAAATATGATTATCTAATTTTATTAATGATTGATAAAGGGATAAATTATCTGGTAACAAATTAAATTTTATTTCTAGATAATCACCAATCTTTGATCCTTTTATAGGATAAGAAAGGCTTCTTTTTCCACGATAACGAACATGAATATTGTAAGCTCCCCAGTCACGAAGAGTTTTTGCATAATAATAACCTAAGAATCTCAGTTGTTTTGGAGAATAATCTGATGAAAATATTAAAAGTGATTCATAACGCGATAAAGAATTTTTCATAATGATAGTAAAGAATAGTTTTTATTAAAATTAAAATAGAGGTTTTATAACAAGTGAAAATATCTTGAATCAAATAGTTTCAATAAGTAGAAATCGAACCTTAACTTTGCTCGATTTGTTAATCCACCTAATCGTATCCTCTCGACTTTTTTAATAATCCAGATTCGTGAATAAGAAATATAACTAATGAAAGTACTTAGAATTAAACTACCAAACCCTAAACACAATAAAAATTCTCCGGGATCACCACGAACTTGTAACCCTGTACAACTAAGAACATCAATAATTTTTGTACTTATCATTGAAGGACTTAATACTTCCTCACCTAATTCACTATAACTCGTACTAGAAAAATTAAAGGATTGGACTAGAAAGTCGCCTCTTAAACTTTCAAAAAAGATGGTTAATCCTTCTTTTGATATAGGTAACCAGCTAATCCATAACCGCCTACCTAAAGTTGAAAGTGAACTAACAGGAAGTTGATATAACAAATTATTTAAGTTGCATTTTAAACCAATGATATCCCAATCGGTTTGATACCAAATGACGTTATTTTTAATAAAAGGATGATTCACGGATAATGTAAATACTAATGATTCGTTACCAGTTTCATTTAAGCTCGAAATATTAGTATAGAATTGATGAATCACACCATTTATATGGCTAACCCAAAAATCATTTACTCTAACTGGATAAATAGGTAAATTTTCAATAAGATGATCGGCAGGAAAATTCTGAAGATAGGCAATTTCACCTTTAGGAATAAATTCCTGAGCTAAAATACCACCTAAAGCTGAAGTAAAAGAACCTAAAAGAATTAAAATCAAACTTAAATGTACAAAAACTGGTCCCATTCTACCCGCTAATCCTTGGCACCCATAAATTGATTTAGATTTTTGAAATAGAAAATAATTTGTAGTAGATAACCTTGAAATAACAAATGGAAACCAATTCGTTGGAAAAATTAAAGAACTATCGAATTTTTCTTTTTCCCAAAAGTTTTTAAGAAAGTTTAGACTTCTACAAAAATCAAACGAAGGCAGTTGTTGTGTGAACGTACAGCTAAGTAAACTTAATCCTAAGAGAATATTTAAGAAAAAAAACCAAAGGTTATTAAAAATATTTGAGAAACCTAGAAGTGAAGAAAGTCCAGCTAAAATAGCCGTAAAATCTTTTCTGGTTTCAACTACCTGAATTATTGGTTTATCTGTCTGTTCTACTATTGAACCAATTAGACTACACAATATTAAAATTGCTAATATAAGGATTGAAATTTTAATATTAGATAACCATCTTATAATAATACGCATATAATTGGGAACTTAATAAATTAATAATTTAGATCATCGATCTCATTAATTCGTCTATTGTTATTTTTAACTAGTGTATTTTCAATTAGTTTAGTGTCTAAAGATTCTGATCCTAATCTAATTCTACCTGATCTTGCCCAAGATTGTAATTCTTGAATTGCTTCTTTGTGAAGCTTCGCCAAAGGTACACAATGATCAATTTCACGTATTATATCCTGAGTTTTAAATTCACGTCCTTCTGAAAAAGCTTGATACATAGCCTCCACTATTAATTGTTTAATTTCGGCCCCCGAAAAATAAGCTGTAAGTTTACTTAGTTCATTAGTGTCATAAGATAACCAACTCTCTGATCGTATTTGTTTAAGATGAACCTCAAAAATACTTTTTCTTTCGTTTTTTGTAGGTAAGTCCAAAAAGAAAATCTCATCAAATCTTCCTTTTCTGATTAATTCAAAAGGTAAATTTTCAATTGTATTTGCAGTTGCTACAACAAAAACAAAAGATTTTTTTTCAGCTAACCAAGTAAGAAATGTACTTAGAACTCTACTTGTTGTTCCACTATCCCCATATTGATTTGAACTTGAAAAACTTTTCTCTATTTCATCAATCCAAAGTACACAGGGAGATAATGACTCGGCGATTTCAATCATTTCACGAATCCGACGTTCAGATTCACCTACAATACCACCAAAAAGCCTTCCTGTGTCTAATCTTAATAAAGGAAGAAACCAATCATTTGCGATAGCTTTTGCTACCATAGACTTACCGGTTCCTTGAACACCAACGAGAAGTATTCCTCTAGGAACTAGTAAACCATAATTTCTTGCTGCTTCGGAAAAATGAAGTCTTCTTTGATTTAGCCAGGATTTAAGACCTTCAAGACCTCCAATATCAGCTAAATGGTGTGAAGATTCCCAAAACTGTAATATTTCTGTACGTGAAATTGCTCGACGCTTTTCGTCAAGGATAAAGTCAACAGTAGATAATGTTAATTGTTTGTTTGAAGCTATAGCTTTTGCTATTAAATGTCTTATTTTTTCTAAAGGAAGACCACGACAAGAATTTACTAAAAGGTCAAAAACATCCTTACTTATTTTTTGATCTAATCGTTTTATTAAACGACTTAGTTCTTTTTCTATTTCTTCACGTGTAGGTAATGATAACTCAAGAAATACAAATTTATCAATAAGTTCTCGTGTTACCACGTTTTCATTATGAAGAAATACAAGAGTTTTTGGTTGTGTTCTTAATAAGGGTAATAAGTTTTTTAGCTCACGTGAGATTGAAAGATCTGATAAGAAATTGGAATAATCTTTTAAAATTATTAATGATGGAACTTGACTATAAAGATTACGAATTTTAGACAAAGCTTCAAAAGGATTTCTTTTATATGCTTCATTTAAAATAGTAGGATTAAATCCATTAATAAAATCCCAAGTATAGATAACACGTTTTAACTTTGAAACAATTAATTTCCGTATTACATATTCAACCCTTTCTTCTTCTGAGCTTATAATATAAATTAAAGGTGACTTTGCTTTGACTACTAAAAGTAATTCTTCCTCAAAATTCATTTTTATCTATCTGTTTTTACTTGTCATCTTAATTAATTGTAATTTGTTTTTGCTAAACGTTTTCTATTTTTTCTACGACGGGCTTTTAGAATGTTTTGTCCTGTTTTTGTTTTCATTCGCGCACGAAAACCAGATTTTCGCAAACATTTTCTTTTAGTTCCTTCTAATGTACGTTTTGTCATATTATTTTTTGTATAAGATTAAAAAAACCTAATATTATTTAGTTAATTTTATCAGAAAATTAAATACCCAGATAGGTCTTATTCAATTTAATAAAATTAATAAGGCTCTGGATAATTAAAGATTGGATTTGTAAAAGAAGTTCGGAAAATTCTTGAGTACAAAATCTATTATATTCTATTAAAGGATCGCGTTGAGCATATGCTTGAAGTCCTATAGTATCACGACTTAAAGCAATTCGTTCACCATATTCCATCCATTTCTGATCCATTACTTCAAGTATTATTTTTTTAGATATAGATAAAAACTCTCGATTTATTATCTGATTATAAGAAATAATAAAAGATGCTGATAGCAATGCTAATATATATATATATTGATTAATATAAATATCCGAATTATAGAGCTTATTTGTTGGTGATCTATAAATATCTACTTCTTCATTTGGTCTTATTGAATTAATTAAACGAAAAGAGCACAAATTCAAAAGAAGATTCAATGGTTCTTTATACTCTAAAATAGACTCACGAAAAATAAAATATAACTTTTGATGATATTCATAAATTTCTTCAAAAGCAGAGCTTGACTTTCGATTTTCGTAAAGGAATTTTTCAACACGATCTTGTAAACTATTAAAGGTTTTACTTAGAGCTAAATAATCAGTTCCTGAAAAAGGACTAAGATTGTCTCGACCTAGAAAAGGTGAAAATATTTTGGGATCATAACGTTTTACTAAGTCATCCTCAAGGCATATAAAAAATCTAGATTCTCCTGGATCACCTTGACGTCCTGAACGACCTCTTAATTGATTATCTATTCGACGAGATTCATGTAGAGATGTTCCAATAATTAATAGTCCCCCAAGGTCACAAACTATCTTACGTCCGTTAATCCATTGATTATTACAATAACCTACAAGTGATATATATAAATTACGAATTCTATAATCCAATGGTGTTTGTGGTACATAAGATTCAATATCATTAACTTCATCAAAATAATTTTGAATGGCTAATGTATCAAATTCTTTTAATAGATTTTTTAGATCTAAAAGAATATTATTAAAGTTTTCTAGCCCAAAACTTAAACCTAAATCCATTGGATTAGACTTTATTAATTGGTAAATTATTTGTCTTAATAAATCATTAACAATATATTTTAAATTTCCGCCTAAGATTATATCAGTTCCTCGACCTGCCATATTTGTTGCGATTGTAACTGCATTAACAGCACCAGATTGAGCAACTATACCCGCTTCGCTCTCAGAATTTTCAGGTTTTGCATTTAAAAGTTGACAATCCTCTAGACCTAAATTTTTTAAAGTCTCGGTAATTATCTCTGAGTCTTCGATTGTAGTTGTACCCACTAATACAGGTCTGCCTGACGAGTAACATTTGACAATTGTATCAATTACAGCTCTAAATTTTGCTTTTTTTGTTTCAAATATAAAATCACCTAAATCTTTCCTTTGAATAGGTCGTTTTGTAGGTATTCCAATCACGTCAAGACCATAAAACTCGCGGAACTCTTGTTCGGAAGTTTTTGCAGTTCCTGTCATGCCTGAAAGTTTTTTGTACAAGGAAAAGAATTTTGGATATGTAATAGAGTTTAATGTTTGACTTTCAGGAGTTACTTCAACATTTTCTTTACATTCAATTGCTTGATGTAACCCATCTGACCATTTTCGGTCTTTAGCAACACGACCTGTGAATTTATCTATGATTTGAATCTGATTATTTTGAATAATATAATCTTGATCTTTTTGATAAAATAATAATGATCTTAGAGCATTTTCTACAAAGGCAAGCCAAGGATTCTTAGTATCATATAAATCATTTGTCTGAAAAATTTCTGATAAAAAATTATATCCTTCTTCTGTTAGACTAGCTTGTTTACTTCTATATTTTGCAGTAAAATGCCTGTTTGGTACTAGTTGTTTTGCTACCCATAAAGCTTTATGATATTTATCCGAAGTCAATTTTTTAGGTGTTGATAATATTAGAGGTGTTTGTGCCTCATCTATTAGTACTGAATCGACCTCATCTATGATGCAATAATTAAAAGACCTAATAACTCTGGTTTTTACTGAATCGACCATTAAATCACGTAAGTAATCGAATCCAACTTCAGTATTAGTCGTATAAGTAATATCACAAGCATAATTGTATTGTCTTTCCAAAGTTTCCATATTTTCTCTTATTAAGCCCACAGTTAAGCCAAGACTTTGATAAATGACTTGTAATAGTTCTTTATCCCGTTTAGCTAAATATTCATTCACGGTTACTATATGGACCCCTTGATCACTTAACGCTTGATAACAAGCGGGAAGAGTAGCAACTAATGTTTTTCCTTCTCCTGTTTTCATTTCGGCAATTTTACCGTCATTTAAGACAAGACCGCCTAGAATCTGTGTTTCAAAATGTTTTAATCCTAATTTTCGAGATGCAATTTCCCTTGTTAGTCCAAAGCTTTCAATAATATTTTGATTTTTCAACCTATTATCATAGTAACTTTCTCTTAATTTATTTATTCGAGCTTTAATCTCAGAATCCGTAAGTAGTTTATACTTTGAATCACATGATAAAATTTGATCAACAAGATCGTAATAAGCAGGAGATATTTTAGGTTGACGAAAAAATGTCCCCATGGTGTCGAATTTCAATATCATTTTAGATTTTTAAAAAATATAGTTATAGGGTAAAAATGAGTTATGTATAATTATAAAAACAGGCCAATTAATTATTAGAAAATAACTTATTAAAACATTAATTTCATAATGAATAACAACGATTTTGAAAAACCTAAATCAACACAAAATCTTAACATTTCCTCTTGCCTAGCTGGAAAGAGACAATTACTTACGTATAGTATTTGTAAAGTTCCTTTGTTTTTTAATCTTTTTGAGAACCGACTAATACATTCTGAATTTCTAAAGGAAGTTTTTACAGAACTTTTAGAAAATAAAGAAAATATTCGATATAATTTTCAGACCAAAATTTTTTCCTTATACAATGGTAAGAATAATTTTTATGTTATTAAAATTTCATTGCTACAACAAACAAAAATAACATTAGGAGTGATTTTAGTTGTTTTCCTACTGTGTTCTTTTCCATATAATGTTTTAGTTCGTGAAAATAAAAACTTTTTCCATGTATATGGAATTCCCTTATTAAATGTTCTTAAAGCTCCGTTCTCTATTACTGTTCTATTATTTCATAAGACTACTCGAAAATTAAAAATTTTTACTTATATTATTTATAAGGCACTAAATATTCTATTTTTCAAGTTATTTAAAAAACTATTTATGGATTATTTACAATACCGAAATTTTAATTTGAGTTCACAAAGTTATAGAAATCTTTTTACTGATGTTCAAATCCTAAAACTTTCAAAATATTATAAGTCGTTTGTAATATTATGGGTTTCTATCTTTTTTAAAGAATCCATCGTTCTAGATCGAGTCCTAAAGCGATATAATACCAAACTCTGCAATACATAACAACAACTATGTTTATTAAAACTTAATTGATAGGACTCTGGTAGCTTTTTATTAACTAACCGAAGTTTAGATTAATAAGCCAAACTAATACAAAAAAAACATTATATAATAACATTAACAAATCTAAATCTTCTTATATGCCTAATAGCACTACTGATGACTCAATTAAATTAAAATCTACTAATCCTTATACCTTAGTTAAGGCCAAAGAAATCTTAAAACAGAGTTTATATAATTCCTATGAGCAAGAAGAAAAATTTATTAAGTCTAATGAGTATTTGAAATCACAAGGTAAAAAGCTCCAAATATTGAGAAGAATTTCTAATCAATATTTGAGAAAAAGTGTAAGCGATTTTTCGATAAAAAAATCATATAAAAGTTTAGCTCTAAGAGTTATTAGAAACTTTTATAAAGGATATAAGCTTTCTATCTATACAGTTTTTCTTTTTTTAGATTTAAAACTTAGAAATCGCTTAACTAATTTTAAAAAATATTTTTATAAACGAAAAAATTTTTCTAAAAATTATTTACAACTAAAATATCCTAAACTAAAAAAGTTTAAAACTTTTCGCAAAACACTTTTTAAGTCAATTAAAGAAATATCAAGAGAAATTATTAAAATATTTCTCGTTTTAAAAACAATTTTCGCTTTGGACTACAAGACAAACTTACATTTTTATTTTTCATCATCTCTGTTATTAAGATTGTTTTATAAAATTGATAATGGTCTTAAAAAAATTTTTCATGAATTTTTTAAAAAGCTATTACAATATTTTAGTTTTTTTTTAATTGATGAACGGTCAAAATTTACAAGCGGTAAGATAAAGTTAGGATCTTTATTACTTACTAAAAAACTATTCAATATAAAAAATTATTTACTAAAATTTTTTTTATTAGAGAGGAAACAAATAATAGCTTTCTTTGAACGTCTTGTTTTAGTTATTAGTATTTATTTTTTACCTTTTATTTTTTTAGTAACACAAGCCTTAATCCCTTTAATAGAAGAATATGAGTATTTAATTATTAACCCGATTAACAGTCACATTTTTAGTAGAGTACCTTTTTTAATAGATCTAATCAAATTGTTCCTGCCAATAATAACAAATCCTATGTTGTTATTTTGGATACCTCTAGGATACTACCTAACTTTTTCCTCTGCTTATCGTTCATTAAAGATTTCCTATAAAGTTGCTTATAATGGGACTATTGGGGCTATATTTTTAATCATTAACTATAGTTGTTTTTTGCTACAGTTTATAATGAAACTAGCCTTCGATTTTATTAAAATTATAAAAGATATATTTTTTACATCATATTTAATAAAACATCTTGGGAAAAATAAAATTAAAGAACGTGATGAAGCAATTAAAATTTTTGCGAATTTAGTTACTCGTTATGATTCTGGAATCCGTAAAAATTACTATGAATTTCTGTTATTAATAAATCATCGTATTTTTTCACATTTAGCTCTTATTAGTCTTGCTGCTTTAGTATATAATTGCATATATTATATAATCCATAATAGAAATCCCGAGATTATACTCGTAACCAAGACAGCACTTGCAACAATTAAAAATCCCCAACAAGAGGAATAAAAATAATCTATTTTAGGGATTTATTTACTAATTACTCATCAGTTTAGTAAAAAACAAAGTTGAATTCGATGTTTTTGAACGTTCAAAAAAAGTAAAGGACATAATCTTTATGAAATACCACTTCATACTTGCGACTAAGGAATTTTTGCTTGAATTAGAGGCTGTTGAAGAAGTACTAAGAGAAAGAGCTCACTATTATACAACTCATAAAAAGCAAGTAGATTTTTGGTTACTTCCGTCTCCTCAATTTTTAACTCCATATTTTAATCACATTAAAAAACTTACAAATAATGTCAACCAAGAAAATTTAGTAGCTGTTATCTCAACAGATGCTGATTTTATTAACTGGTTAAAATTAAGATATCAAAACGTTATTTCTGGTCATTTTAATTCTCCTAGTGAGAAGATACCTCAGCCTTTAGAACTAGCTACTAAGATTAAAAAAGTATAATTAAAGAAAATTCTCTTTCTTGTTGAATTAATTTTTTATCTTTATCGAAGGGAAATTAATTCAACAAGTAATAAAATAGTTCAAATGAATATAAAAATATTTTTTGATGAAATACTTCAGCAAGATCAAACAAAATTTAAAACTTTAATTAAAACTATTAATAGCTTAGAAGATCCTAATGATGGGTTATCACTTGCGTTAAAATTTAATAATTTAACTAAAGATTATGAAGACTCATTAATATCTAATCTATTTATAAAAGACTTACCACCAAATTTTAAAATAAATACCTGGACAAATTTAGAAGTAGCTCGAGTCTATTTTCTCATGGAAATACTTAATAAATTTGATAAAAAATATGATTTTGTCGTTGAAGAACTGTTTCAAACGGCTGGGATTTCTGAATTAGTCGCTTTGTATAAAAGCTTGCCTTTCTTACCTGAACCTGTCAAATTTTTATCAAGGGCACAAGAGGGAGCGCGCAGTAATATTAATTTGATCTTTAACGCTATTGCTCTTAATAATATCTACCCTATGAACTTTTTTGATGAAAATACTTGGAACCATTTAGTTTTAAAGGCTTTTTTTATTGAGAGTGATGTATCCCAAATTATAGGTCTCCAGAAGCGTGCCAATCCTACTTTAGTCCATATGTTAACAGATTTTGCAAATGAAAGAATTGCTGCTGGTAGAGAAGTAAATCCACGATTATGGAAAGTAATTAAATTATCCCAAGATCGACTATCTTAAAATTTTTGAAATAAATATTATTATAAAAATAAGTTGCTTATGTTAAAAAATGATATGTCTTTTATTGATCCTCATATTCATATGAGCTCTAGGACTACAGATGACCTAATTGCTATGAAAAAAGCAGGTATTGCTGCTATTATTGAACCAGCTTTTTGGCTTGGCCAACCGCGTACATCAGTAGGTACATTTCGAGATTATTTCAATAGTCTTATTGGGTGGGAACGATTTCGTGCTAGTCAATTTGGAATTAAACACTATTGTGCAATAGGGCTTAATTCTAAAGAAGCTAATAATGAGAAATTGGCTGAAGAAGTAATGAAGATTTTACCCCTTTATGCTCAAAAAGAAGGTGTTGTTGCAATAGGGGAGATAGGATTCGATGAGCAAACTATTTTAGAAGAGAAATTTTTTCGCCTTCAATTAGATTTGGCAAAATCATTGAATATGTTGGTATTGGTACATACACCACATCGAGATAAAAAACAAGGTACTTTGCGTAGCATGCATCTATGTTTAGAGCATGGACTTAGACCTGAAAAAGTTATAATTGATCATAATAATGAAGAAACAGTAAAAGATGTCTTAGAGAGAGGTTTCTGGGCAGGATTTACTATTTATCCTAAAACAAAAATGGGTAATGAGCGTATGGTAGAGATAGTAAAACAATACGGGCCAGAACGTATTATTGTTAATAGCTCTGCAGATTGGGGGCATAGTGATCCTTTAGCTGTCCCGAAAACCGCTTGGTTGATGATAGAAAAAGGTATTCCACAAGAACATATTAAACAAGTTTGTTATACTAATGCTCTACAAGCTTATTCTCAAAGCGGACAGTTTAATGAAGCTGATTGGTTACTAAATAAAGATGTTACGTTAGAACTATATGACGGAAATTCCGTATTAAGAGGTCAAGAATCTCTTGAGAGTATTCAGGGGAATTTGATTATACGCTAACCCAATTAACAAAAAGTCTCATGAAATCTTTATTTCCTTATCTACAATTAATGCGGCCAGCGAATATTATTACGGCTATGACAAACGTCGCCAGCGGATTTATAGCTTCATCATACTTTTTAAATACTACAAAGTTTTTAGATTATAACAACCTAGGATATCTTTTGATTGTTACAATAGGTCTTTATGGTGGGGGTGTAGTCTTTAACGACTTTTTTGACAGTGATATAGATGCTTACGAAAGGCCAAATCGTCCCATTCCTTCCGGAGCCGTAAAAAAATCGCATGCACTTATTTTGGGTAGTGTTTTATTTATTAGTGCACTATTAGTGGCATTCAAAATGTCTGTGCCTGGATTTATTATTTCTATAATTATTTGTCTATTATGTTTCGTTTATAATACTAAGACCAAACATAAAGGATGGTTAGGGGGTATTACTCTTGGTTTGTGTCGAGGACTAAATCTACTTCTTGGTACAACAACTATTCATTCTGGAATAGTTAATTTATGGCCTTTATCATTTATTCCTTTTGGATTAACGGTTGCTATTACCTCAATAAGTCAAGTAGAAGTAGAAGGAGCTAGTAGAATAAAACTATTGTCTAGCATTTGGTTTTTTTTGTTAACACTTCTAACTTTTATAGTCTTGATAGATTTTTATGGAAATCTTTTTAAGACTTCTTTTTTATTTTTAGGATTATTTATTAGCATTAATTTTTTCTACCTATATAATGCTCTGCAAAATCCAATACCTATTAATGTTCAAAAAGTAGTTAAATGGGGTGTATTATCTTTTATAGTACTTGATGCAGCTATTATCTCTAGTTTTTCAAATTTTTATTCTGGCTTCATAACGCTTTGTTTGCTTCCAGTTTGTATTACTTTATCTAAATTTTTCGCTGTAACATAAATAAAATAAAACGTTTTATGAAACCTTTAAAACAAGAATTTACAGTCAATTTTGAATATCCAGTGTATTTTACAGAGGGATTATTTGAAGAAGCAAACTTAACATTTGCGAGTATTTTTAAAGAAAACTTTGCATTTAAACCAAAAATTATTTTTTTTATAGACTCTGAAGTCTATAAATTGCATGACGAACTTCTTAATCAAATAGAATATTATTTTCAAAAATATAATTACCTTCCTAAATTAGTAGATACGCCCATAATTATTCCAGGTGGGGAGGTAGTAAAAAATGATATACAATATTTAAAGGAAGTCTATAGACTTCTAGAAAAACATAAGATATGCCGTCACTCATATATTATAGTATTGGGTGGGGGAGCATTATTAGATATGATAGGTTATGCTGCTTCTACAGCCCACCGTGGCATCAAGTTAATACGTATTCCCACAACAGTTTTGGCGCAGAATGACTCGGCAATAGGAGTAAAAAATGCAATAAACTTTTTTGATAAAAAAAATTTTCTAGGATGTTTTACTCCGCCATATGCTGTAATCAATGATTTTAATTTTTTAAAAACTTTAAAAAAACGCGATTGGATATCCGGCGTTGCAGAAGCCATTAAAGTAGCTTTAATCAAAGATAAAGATTTTTTTGATTTTATTGAAGAACATGCTATTACTTTAAAAAATTCTTCTAATATTCAACCGATGAAAGAACTGATTTACCGTTGTGCTGAGTTACATTTAAATCATATTGGGAAATCGGGTGATCCTTTTGAAAAGGGTTCTTCAAGACCTTTAGATTTTGGTCATTGGTCTGCACATAAGTTAGAACGTTTAACCAATTACCAACTTCGTCATGGAGAGGCTGTTGCTATTGGAATAGCTTTAGATACTACTTATTCTTATTTGTTTGGTCTTTTATCAAAAGAAGAATGGCAGAGAGTACTAAAGACTATTACTAATGTAGGGTTTAATATCTTTGTTCCTGAATTAGGAAAATCGCTAAAGAATCCTAATGATCAAGATAGTATATTTCAAGGATTATCTGAATTTCAAGAGCATTTAGGAGGAGAATTGACCATAATGCTTTTACAACAAATAGGACATGGGATAGAAGTAAATGAAATAGATATTAGGCAGTACCAAGCTTCTATAGAGAAACTTGAGACATTTTCTAAAGAATTAAATGAAAATAAGCAACTACAAACAATTTGATCTTACGTATTGTTCTAATATTCATCCGGGTGATAGTTGGACAGAAATATTTAGAAACTTAAAAGCAAACATTCCAATTCTTAAAGCTAGGTTGTCCCCAACTGAACCTTTTGGGATTGGACTTCGACTTTCTAATAAAGCTAGCGATGAGCTTTTATATAATGAAAATATTAACATTTTTAAAACATGGTTAACTCAAAACAATTGTTATGTTCTAACGATAAATGGTTTTGTTTATGGTGATTTTTATAATAGTTCTATTAAAGAAAAAGTTTATGAACCTGATTGGAATACTAGAGAAAGGGCGGATTTTAATCTAAATTTAATTAACATTCTATCGAAGTTATGCGTACCTGGAAAAGAAATAGGCTTTTCTACGTCTCCTTTAGGCTATAAATTTTCCTTAGTATTAAGTCACGATGATCCTAAAGATCTTTTCAAAAATTCTTTTAATTTATATCTATTGGAGCTAGTTCAAAAGATGATTGATATTTTTGAAAAAGAAGGAAAAATTATTCATATAGATTTTGAACCAGAAGCAGATTGTTTTTTAGAAACTATAGAAGATATAATTCTTTTCTTTAATAAAACTATTTTTCAAGACACAGCAACACTCTTATCTCAACGGCTAAAAATACCTTTAGCAAAGTCGAGAGATTATCTAACTAGGCATGTACGTATTTGTTACGATATTTGTCACCAAGCAGTACAGTTCGAGAATCATGTTAAAAACTTTGTTAATTTAAGCCAACTAGGAATAAAAATTGGTAAAATTCAAATAAGTTCAGCATTGCAATTAAAAATAAAACAAAAAGATAAAATAATTTTAACAAATGAAATAAATAAATTTAAGGATAATATTTATCTTCATCAAGTTGTAGTAAAAACGGTAGATGGTTCGCTAAAAAAATATAGAGATCTTCCAGAAGCAATTAATAATATGACTACCAATACCTTATGGAGGGTCCACTTTCATTTACCAATATTTGCCCAAAATTATAATAAATTACTAAGTACTAGAGAAGATATTCAAGATGTCATTAATTTTATAAAAAAATCACCTATTACCTCTTGTTTAGAAATTGAAACATATACTTGGGAAGTACTTCCTGAAGATTTAAAACTAGACCTTTTATCATCAATAATAAGAGAATATGAATGGGTAATTACACAATTTCATTATTAAGATATGCAAAAAACAGTTGTTCTTAATATCGTTGGTTTAACTTCTAATTTAATAGGTGCTAATACACCATTTTTAACTAAATGGATTGAGAGAGGTAAACTTTGTAAAATAAAACCTATGCTTCCTGGCGTCACTTGTTCAGTACAAAGTACATATTTAACTGGAGAATGGCCTTGTCAACACGGCGTTGTGGGTAATGGTTGGTATTTCCAGGATCTATGTGAAATAAAATTTTGGCATCAATCTAATAAGTTAGTTAAATTATCTAAAATTTGGGATGTTGCAAAAAAAAAAGATCCTTCATTTAGTTGTGCAAATATGTTTTGGTGGCATAACATGTATTCTACAGTTGATTATTCAGTTACGCCAAGACCGATATACACAGTGGAGGGGAATAAAATACCTGATTGTTACACGTTTCCTAGTAATTTAAGAGATGAGTTACAATCTAAATTAGGAAAGTTTCCTTTGTTTAATTTCTGGGGTCCGAAAGCTTCTATTGCTTCTTCACGATGGATTGCGGAGAGTTCAAAAATAGTTGAATTAAAATTTAATCCAACCCTTACTCTAATATATTTACCTCACTTGGATTACTGTCTACAAAAAGATGGTGATCAGAGTTTAGAAACAAACAAGTCCTTGAAAGAAATAGATACTATTTGTAAAGATTTAATAAGTTTTTATGAAAACCAAGGAGGCGATGTTATTCTATTATCTGAATATGGTATTGAACCAGTTAATAAGGTTATTTATATAAATCGAATTTTAAGACAGTATGGATACTTAAAAATACGGCAAGAAAATAAGGGGGAGTTGCTAGATGCAGGAGCAAGTCTTGCCTTTGCTGTTTGTGATCATCAAGTAGCCCATATTTATGTAAATGATAAAACAATACTTAATGAAATCTATGATCTCTTAAGCAAAGTTCTGGGAATTGACTATTTATTAGATCAAAAATCAAAGACTATATATCACTTAAATCATCCAAGATCTGGGGATTTTGTTGCTATTGCGTCAGAAGGAAGCTGGTTTTCTTATTATTATTGGCTAGATGATAAATACGCTCCAGATTTTGCTCGCACCGTAGATATTCATAAGAAACCAGGCTATGATCCCTCCGAATTATTTATCGATCCCTGTATAAAGTGGGCTGGGTTAAAAATATTATTAGCCTTAATAAAGAAGAAAATCGGTTTCCGATCATTAATGAATTTCATTCCTTTAGATAGTTCATTGGTAAAAGGCTCGCATGGGAGAATTCCTAATGATCCTAATAAATATCCTATACTAGTGAGTCAAAAAAAACATTTGTTATTGGAAGGTCCTATTAATGCTACTGATGTGTTTAAAATTATTTTAAGACATTTAACACAGAAATTAATTTGATTATGACTCTTTTAATTTTTACTATAAAAATTTTTGTTTAGATTTCTATCCTAATTTAAACATATAGAAATTTTTTCATAGTTTTAATAATTTGATCTTCTCCACAAAAAGAATATAATTTGTTAATGAAACGTTATATATGATAATAATTTATACACCTAGATTTTAGATCGTTTATTTGATTAAAACTAGGCTCTGATTTTTTAAGCAATAACCAATAACAATATAAGAATTTATTGTTTAAAGAAAAATAGTAGAGCTAAAAAAGGCATATAATTAAATATATTAACAAAAATTCTATTTTAAAGAAGAATGTATGACAACGATTTATAGTATTATAGAAAGTTTCGGTAGACAATTTTGGGTTGAACCGAATAAATTTCAAGATTTTTCAAATTTAAAACTAAAAAGAAAATTACCTATAAATGAAAAAAAATCTTTTCGAATTCAGTATGCTCATTCTCCAGAAAAAGCATCAACAGTTCTTTTTGATCGGGTAATGTTTTTTACAGATGGTAAGGATGTACAGTTAGGACGACCTTTACTAGATAAATATCGTGTTGAAGGTAAATTAATACCTGGCTTATATAAGAAATCTAAACTTTTAGTTTTTAAAATGCTATCCAAGAAAAAGTTTAGAAGAAAAATGGGTCATCGTGTGTTATCACGACGAATTAGATTTGACAATATATTACAAATTGTCAAATCTAAAAATAAGACTAATTTACAGATTTTAGTTTGTACATCATAATTTTAAAAATTTTAATCAGACAGTATACTTTTATATAAAATTAAAATAACTTATGGCACATAAAAAAGGGGCAGGAAGTACTAAAAATGGTAGGGATTCCAATGCAAAGCGTCTAGGGGTTAAAATTGTAGGGGGTCAATTTATACAAACTGGACAAATAATTGTTCGTCAACGAGGCTCTGCATATAAAGCAGGTCATAATGTAGGTATAGGAAGAGATTATACATTGTATGCTTTAAAAGATGGTTATGTAGTTTATTCTGATATCAAGCTAAATAGAAAAAAGGTTTCCATTGCTCTTAATTCTTGGGAAAAGCTTGTTACAACTATTGGTTATTCTGATTGGTCTTCTTTTATAAGAGTTATTAATTCATAAGATAAAATCACAAGGTCTTGGGTTAAACCGTAAGATGCTCGCGCATTTAGCGGTAGTTGACCCTAAAGTCTGGTCTCTCCTAGCTGAGTCTATTCAGAAATAGGTAGAGACCAACAAGATAATTTGACCAAAACATCGAAAGGTGTTAGCAATCCAATGATACATATGAAAAAATTTATTAAAAGGAAAGGTCTTTACGGAT